ATCTCCACAGCAAGCTCCTCACCTCAATTTGACCTAGTCCGTCACGCTTTGGACATCGCCACCGGGATCGTTGAGGCCCCATGAAGACGGCTCTCCTTCACTGGGAAGACGCGGTACTCATTAGCGAGCGTCTGGTGACCAACGATTCCTGATTCTCCTGCCTTTCTGCCATAGTCTACACTTGTCCGCCCAAAGGGTCGACCTTGCCATCAAGTTGGGTCACTCGATCCTTGAGTGTTTCCTTAGCAACAGCCGCCGCAGACAGCGCTCTACTGCTATCGTCAAGCTTGGACATGGTGCAACAAGAAGAGAATTAGCAGAAATCCGAAAGGAAAGGGATTTACCCGCTCTGATACCTCCTAAAGCGAAATAGACACGCGCACGGGTAGAGAGTCTGCCTGAGTCGTTCGGCCCCAGGTGCTACACTACAATAGGCGTTACCTGGGTTCAGCCTTCTTTTTGCCGAATTTAGCTTCTGATCTCTCTCTGAGTCTCTATTTCGTTACCTTCTACTACCGATCTTCTCTTGCTGCTCGCTTCGCTTGTTTCGTTGAGCTCGCTTTCTTTAAAAAAAAAAGAAAAAAGAGAATATGAACAGCAGCCAAATACTTTCAAATAAGAGTAATCGGGGATGCTTCCAGCAAGAACTTAGACGGTATGCGATTGATCAAGTATGTTGCGGTCAACACAGCTTCTACCCAAACGGGGTACATTCATCCCAAACATCATAGCTCTAACCGTTTCCTATAAGTATATATTTTTCCGGAGTATACGCACAAGATCTCTGATGAACAGTGCCTCTGGATAAGATATTGAGAGAATTCCGTGGACATGTATTCTCCTCCAGAATCAGATCGTCAAATTCTTTGATTTTGCATTGGAAATAATGTCTGGCTTGTCGATTGTTCGTCCAGGGGAGGTTCCATTTTGACGGTTCATGCTAACGAGATCGCCTATTTCTTTCCTCCTTCTTTCCTCACATGAATCATGAATGAGGGGGGTATAGCGGCTCTTTCTCACGACTAGGGGGTTCTCGATAGGAAAAAAACATGCGGAGCGCTCTTCCAAAAGCCCGTTCAAACTCCTCCGTTAGAATCCCTACTGGGAACCGTTCTATTGTTGAGGGTTCGGAGGAGGTATATTATGTCACTTCCGATCCGACTTCGTCACACGAAGGCTCGTTCAGTGATTCTACGACTCTGTGTGATCTCCTGTTCGGGTCCGTTCCTATACTAAGTACTCCTGTTGCACGAATAAAAACCTCAAACAAAAGACCGAGCAAGCTGCTCTGGGATCCCTACCTGCAAGCATCGTACTTTTTTATTACTGTATTGTTCAAAAGAGGTTAGTTGTTCATGACTTGGTGGAGGCAGAAGCGAAGAATAAAATAAAGAAGGAAAGCGGAAGAATGAATGCCGAGCGTGGGCCGGCCAGCAAAAACAATTCCCCCAGTTTGAGAAAGGTGGTATTCAAAGTCGGGATTCCGCAGGGAGTAGCTTTTAGCATTTCCTACATTGAAGCTGACCGAGAAGTCCCTGAGCTGGTGCTCGCTGTTGCGGAGCTGCCGAACTAGTAAAGCATAAGCATTAGGAGTATGCTTCAAAAGCCAGACTAAATAGCCAGACAACTCTCGTTCGTAGATTGGAAGAGCTGAAGTAACTGTTCGTTGGGAGGGGACACCCGACTTAGGCAGCCCAGTCTACAGTCCCCTGATAGTTTCCCTTCTCTAAACTGTTCCATGTGGGTCAAAGACAATGGGAGCTTTTTCGTTCCCGTCCGCGTCAATTCAAGTTCTCATTTGCTTGCTTTTATTTACATAGTGCCATTGTCCTAGTTTTGTCATAGATTCTTTCATCCCCCTCAGTATGCTCATTCGTGTGGGGTTAGGATGTTGGCCTATAGCGTATTGGTTGTGTTCGCTCATGGCTCGGCGCTTTCATTATCCTTTTCTTTTTGCTTCCTTTCCTTCTTTTTAAGTTTCACTTCTTTCGCCTATCCTTGACTTTCTTTGCTCGCTTCATACCTTTGATCTATGTCGTTCCCAGTTCGTTCAGCCAGGTCTTTTTTTTCTTACTGCAAAGGTCGTCGTTTTTAAGTGAACCAGGAAAAAACCTCATCCATCCCACTTTTCATCTTTCGAGCCTTCGCTCTTTCATATAATAATAAGAGGTCCAGGATCGAGTCGTCTGTTCATAGTTTCACTTCGCTTCTGACATCCTCCGTCTCCAAGGGCTGGTTTTCGCTTGCTCTTTATCGCACTTGGTCATTCCTCGGAAATGAGTTCGGTTCCTCGGGAGGGACTGAAAACTGAATGCGATCCTTGGTCGCCCTATCTCATCATCCCGGATTATTGGATTGACCAAATAGCATACCTGCCTGCACGCACGAACGGGTAGGCGATCGACAATGCCATAAGCGCAGGCGCTCCTGCTGACATAGAAAGATCTCTTTCCATGTCACCGGTCTGCCTGCCCCGGGTTCTCTCTGCTCGGTTCCACAATCAATCCCAGATCCATCCATTTGAGGGAGGTCAAATTCCGCGCTCTTCGTCTTGCTTAGAAGGGTTCAAGAACCCCTTTACATCTAGGGCTCATCGAAGCCCTATTAGTTCTGTATATTCAGGAACAGGGCTATCAAATGGTCGACTGCGAAACCCATCAGGGTGAAAAGTATACTTGAACGATGCCCTCTATCGCGACGGACTACTTTTGCGATGTCTGTCACATGAAGAAGCTCAGCAAGCCTTGCAAGAAGTACATGCTTTACTAATAGGGGCATAGTAATATTGGTTTGCTGGGTTGGTTTTGCTCTCTACCTTCTCACGGGGGGGATGAAAGGGGGGTAGCGTTCCGTTACCCTCAATTCTGTTATAGTGTCAAATTGGAGGAGTTTGCTATCTACCGCCCTGCGGGTTCCTTCTTTTCAAAAGTGTGAATGAGAATTCTCTAGGATCTAGCTAACGTTCTTTCTTCACCGTGTCGAATCCCCTTACCGAGCAGGTTCCAAGTCATTATAGACAAAATAAATTAGCCTTTTGTGTTCAGTGAAAGAAAGCTAGGCGATTACCAGACTCCGAGGAGAGCACTGACGCTTAACTGTACTGAAAAAAGCCATCTGAGCTTAAGTAATGAAATGAATCAAATCTTTTCTATTCATAAGACGATCAAGAAAAGAGTAATCAACGGAGAAATCCAATAAGAAGATATCGGGGAATCCTTATTCAATGAATGGAATGACTGCGCTCAGGCGCGGGCACACTAGTAAGCAGGTTTTCTTTACTAAAAAAGCATTTTCCCAAACTTAAGATATTGGGGCCCGCATTGATGATATCGATCGTACCGAGCTAACTGGGGGTTAAGTCGTGTTAGAGACAAAAAAATGATGTATAGCTTTTTGTTTTGAGAGACCAATGAAGAATGGGTTGAGCGAGAACGAAGGTCTTACACTGCTGGAGCCCTCCCCCCTAGAGGACTATGGAGTCGCTTTCCAAAACAAAAGCGTACCCGCAAGAGGGCATGTAGCCTACGACGAAGGAGGTCCCGCTCAAGCATAATTGTAGGTTTCGTTTCCTTTATAGCCCCATACCTTTAGTGATCTAGTCCGTGCTTCTTCTGCCAAATCTTGAAGATAGTGCTCCATTTCTAATTCTTTCTACCTATCAATGCTTACTCGAGCATGATAATCCTATCGATGCCTTCCTATGGGAACACTCTACTTCTCCGGTCTGTCCTGAAGCTGCCTTTAGGTGCTTCCCTTGAGCATGGAATTGCCCTGAGGAATGGATCCCTACTGGACGTAAACTAGTTGCTTCGCTTCCATCGGGTGACGTACTCTTGACTGGAGAGCTACCCGCATTGCCTTCCCGACTTAGCCTTCGAACCAAGCTTGCCGACTTGACTTAGCCTTCGCCTTTCACTTTTCCTGTAAGGGGGGATTAATAGTTGGATACCTAACGCCTTCTATCTCTCCTCTCTGTTTACTGGGAATCCTATTATGAATGATAGAGATCGGTCTGGGAAGATTGTCTTTTCTATCCACTTTGATAGCGCCCAATCCTGACTCTAGCTTTGATAGCCAAAAGAAGGAAGCCTTGGCAACCTTCACCGTTCGAAAAGCACTTGCTTTGATTGGCTGGATTTGAACATTTCATTTCTTTCCTTGAGAGAGCGACTAGTTGTCGATGAATAAGGCTGAGAAAGCGGCCTAAACTGCTGGGAAAGATTGACCTTGATTTGAGCATGACCTGCCTGATGAAATAGCTATCAACCCGGATTGAGATGGAACTGCAGACGATGCCCCTTAACCTAGGGAAGAGTCCCTTGCGCCTAAGAGGGGGTTCCCGCTTGCTTGCCATTCCAAAGCCCTTTCCCTTTTCGAAATCCAAATGGCTTGTTGTTGGGCGGATTGAGGAAGCCATTAATGGAGATTCAGTCCCCTCCCCTTCCGTTCATGATAGACGGGCACTTGGACAATCTGTCCAGCAACACAAAGATGACACATAGACTTGTCCGGACTTCGTTTGGTGAAAAGGACTGCCCGGAGAGACGACCAAGACCATCATTCCTTGCCTCCACAAGACATTTCAAGTAGCTATGGCCTTTTTTACGGCCTTCAAGCCATGCTCGGGTGGGTTCATGTGTCAGGAGAAGGGAATGACATCGCCTTAAAACGCACCATTTTTAAGCGCAGAAACGAAGATGAACATTGGAAAGGAAAAGGAAAATCCCATGGGGAAGACTCCTTGTTAGCGACGGCTCGGTAGGTCGCTAGGGAGTACTTAGATCGGTAGATCACTCGGCGGGTCTTGGCTCGGCAGGCCGCTAGTTGGAATCTTAGTTTTCCTTCTTTGTCGGAGTGCTTCCTTCGTCCTATCAAGCAGGAGCACGGGTCTCCATCAACAGTAAAGGGTAAAAATCACTCTTTCTCGATTCCATGACCCCGACCGTCAAAGGTGACACAAGGAGCGCACCGCTATCGGCAAGCATGACACAAGACCCTGGCCTGCTCTTTTGCTGTCCACCTAAAGATTCCTTTTAGGACTAACGAACAGAGCTCTCTGGCGCATAGGAAGCAGTCACGCGTCTTGCCAAAGTCTCACATGGGGCTAAGGTAGGTTCATAGCATAGCCGCGTCTCGGGCCAAGGGGAAGGCTCACAGCAAAGAGAAGGATAGGGTTGAAAGGCGCAAAGTCATTGGATCACTTTTGAGATCAAATTGGATAGTATCTGCTACAACAATCATTGAATCACTTTGGATGCTATCCGGTACTTGGATGGTATCTGGTACGACAGATAGTAGTTCATCGTCAACCATTCATTCCATTCATTACCATCCATTCCCTTCATTATTCACCATTCACCATCTACTTACTATACTCAATTTTGACTTACTCATTACTTACTATTGCGTCTCGCTTACTCATTACTTACATCAATATCAGCCCCTCGGGAAACTAAATCCTATCAATGCCCTCTATAACACAATGCCCTCGCCTATAAAAAGGGATTCAATCCGGTTCTTTGCTAACAATGAGCTACTGGTTCGCTACTAGACTCATTCGCTTAACACTTTTGAAGCCAGAGAGATTAACTAACCAACAAAGGAAAAGGTATCGATGAACTAACTAAAAACAGAATAGGTTCTGCTCGAGACTCTATTAAGGGAGTCCCCCCGCTACTCATATTGGACTAACAAAGGACTACTTAGACCACTAACGGACTCATAAAGGAACTACAGAACAAGAGACACGCTTGGGCCCCTCTTGGCCGTCCCCCTTTCGCTACCATCGAACAGCACCGTTCTTCCTACGTATGAAACTGACCTACCTGCTTATGAAAGCGGTCTCTGTTCTATCATTACTGTTACAGATCTACTGAAACTACTTGGGTTCACTGCTATTCCTACGTTTCACTGCTCTCTTCTGCTTGATTAGTGATGTTAACGCTACCGGCTCAGTATGGTATTCAGGAGATTCCTTCTTTCTCTCTTACCGGGATGGGAAGGATGGTATCAGGCTTCTCCTCGTGCTCGCAAAGATCAGAAGTGGTTTCCCCTTTCTTCTTCTTCCCACTAAACTTAAACTAAAGAATTCCTTGTAGGGTCAGCTTACCAATCGCTCTATTTTCTCTTTCCTGCCTACAGCTCACGACGTACTTTCCTTTCTTTGAGCGACTGACCTGGAACAGGCCTAAAGTGCGCAACTTATCCTTCTCTTCTCCATTGAGTGGTGAGGACCGTTATCCGTTGTTACTGAACCTGCTGGATTCGTTGTAGACTGCTTTCAAGCCCCACTGAACTAAGAAAGAGTCTCGTATCGACCAAGTATTTACTTAGAATAGATCCGTATTGGGAATGACTTAGAATAGATCTCTTTTGATAGATCCGTTTTGGCTTTCCTATTCCATGGATCTTCCCTGAACAAGGGAATGGATTGATCTGACCCACAATCTTTCTCTTCAACCTTTGAGTAGACCATAGGCGGGACTCTCTTTCGCCTAGGCGGAGAGGAGGGAATGTAAGACGAGACTGATTCAAGAGTCTTGGACAGAAAGAAGGGAAGGGACGGAGACGGAGCTTCTTGCCTTTCATCATTTCAGGAAAGCTTATTTGAGCAGAGAATTTCCTTGTAGTACAATTTCTGCTCATTTCTTTAATAGAAGAGAAGGATCTCCGTATTGCAATTCTTCTATCTATTTTACCTATTCCAATCAATCGTTCTCAAAGGCCTTTCTGCGCTTCCAACCTAGCCTTATCGAGAATCTTTCCTCTTTCAGACTGACGGCTGGGATTTGAACTGACAACGGAAGTTGCTAACAAACCGACTTCGACTTCGCTTCTCCTTCGCAGACTAGAAATAGAACTAGAACACCTTGGACTAGAATAATAGATTTCCGCTGTTCAAGCTATCTCATCAGGTAATTCAGTAGTCGGGGATTCCGCTATAGCCTTAGGAATCGAGTACGAATTGGCTGTTGCAAGCCGGTAGGAGTCTCCGTCCGTTTATATTTATAGAGTGAAAGTCAGTACTCACTGAAGGAAGTAGAAAGAAATAATATGAGCTTCATCCGCTACTGAAAATGGAGTGAAAGAGAAGGAAAAACCTGAGATTCCATTTCATAAGAAAGGAGAGAATAAAAGAAGAAAAGAGCAAGCAAAGAAGACTGAAGTTCCCATCCCAAGGTCACTGAAATGCTCTAGTAAAGGAGCGAAGGAGAAGTGAAAAGAGAGTGATCGGGACTCGCGCACTTCAGGGGCGAAGCGGTATTCTAGTCTAGCTCAAAGGTGTGTGTTGGAGTAGGATCGTCGTCGTGAGGCAAAGAGGTTTCAAGCAAGCTCAGGAGCAATTGAATATTCATAGGAGGCTCCCCGAAACTGAGAATATCTAGGGTACGAAGTAGAGTCGTCAAGAGGAGCGGCGTAGTCTCAATCAAAGATTCCATATCATAAGCAATTTCAAGGATTCTCACTTTCAACAACCCAAGCGGCAGGGTTCTTCGATCGTTAGAATTCAATCCAGCTCTAGGTTCGGCTAGAGCTACCTTGTTTCGTGCTTTTCTTCAATCCAGCTCCTCTCTGGAATATGGAAAGATTCAGCGAAGGGGAATGAGAGAAAGATCAAGTAGTCTGTGGCTGGTACTAAAGGTCAAATCATTGGTCCGGGAGCGAAGCTGCTTCTTTTGGGAAGTCTGGCTCGACTAGTTTGGAATGGGATGTGGAGGGGTTTTCTCCGACAGGAGTCGTGCCTGAATCCTTTACTTTGTTCGTTCTTCTCTTTTAGCTCTGGAAGGTGCGGCTGGATCACCTCCTTTTCAGGGAGTTGGGTATTTCGCTTTGACACCGCTTCCCTTTGCCTAAGACAGCCATGTTCGCTTACCTTGAATCAAAGAAGATCTCGTAAGTAGAAAAGTCTTCCATTGGAGAAGATCAATCAAATCCGTTGTTCCTCCGTGCGCAAGTTAGTTTACCTCGACTAGAAGAAGAGGGATCCTTATATCGAAGAAGAGGTAACTAGAATAAGAGTCTATGAATGAAACGAAGAACTGGTAATTGTCTACGCCCCAGGAAGTGCAGTCGCACGTTAGAAGAATTCTAAGCGAGTCAAGGTTAGCAAAGCTTTCCATGCGGCCAAGCAAGTACTCCTAAAGGGAAGCAGTTCGTTAGAGGAATCCACTGATTCTCATGCGCTGTAACTATACTCTTTCTTATTAGCCGGCTCTTTCCCCGCCCGGGGGGTCTACTCTTAGAATGCGCACTCTGATATTTCTTACTTCATTGGGTCGAATCCCATAAGGCAGGTGCCCCATTCCCGAACTCAAGTCCATAGCTCCGTGATATTCCATATCTCCTTCAAACCCAAAGCAAAGTCAAGTAGTGTGCCAACCAGACCTCCTAAAAGGATTACTGGATATCCCAGGCTAGGCTAGAGAAAGTCAAGGTGCGTAGCTGGTAGACGAGGGCAGTTACGATCGGGGATTGTTGGGTGTATATACTCTTTCCTTTTGTCGTTGTAGCAATCTTTATTGTATACGTATACGGCTTTGTCTTGTGAAAAACAATAAAATAAGTGAATCAAATATAGTGAAACGGAGTAGAGGTCGATCAAGTAGTTTCATAGGGTTAAGCGGAATGAAAGAATCTATAACGTAGTGAACCATTAGTTCAAAGGTTGGTAACAGGTTCAGTAGTGGGATTCCATACTAAAATCTCTGGTTCCATAGTCAAATCTCCCAGCAAGAGTCATTCCAAGAACTTGGTCCTCGAAATCACTAATTTGAGACCTTGAAATAGGTAATACTACGAGGTAGAGGGAAAGAAATGTTCCTAAAGACAGTCTCAAGTAAGGTTGTTAGGAGTGGGGATTCGGGCATAGCTTAGTTACCACCAAGCCGAGGAGACGGGTGAAATACTTCTCAATCCGCAGCAGCAGGCCGAGGATGAACTTGCGCTTTTTAGTTCATCAGCCTTCTTCACTAACTACTCAACTTAGGCATAACCGCCAGGGTGCCCTCTAAGCCAATGAGTTCAGCATCCATCCCTCACGAGCAAAGTACTGAGATTCGGTCTAACCCCAAGTAGGACTCTAATTGACATGGTTCACCATCCTTGACTTATCGCAGAGCGGATTCATTCACACTTCGTTTAGACGGTCGATGCCCTTAAGCTCGTTTAGACACCTTCGGTCCCTTCTCAAGGACCCGAAACGCCGTTTTTCCTTCAGCAAAACAGCCATTCTGTGCGATTGAACATTGGATCGAGTGAATGGAAAGAGTTCTGTATTTATAGCCCACCTTTAGTTCCCTAGGCAAGGTGCTAAAGGGACTGCTACCTACCAATCGTTATTCTTCTATGAGTCGATCCAATCACGTTATTTGAATTGATATTATATACGTGAATAGGTCGTGTAATAAGTTTTGGGATCTGATCAAAGGTAGGGCAATTCAATTAGTATGAATTGGGTTTTCCATGCCATGTTTGGGGCTAGAAGACTTACATAGCATAGAACTACTCAAGGTGAATGATCGAAAGGGCATTAGCAGCCACGATTTTGGCCTCCTCTTAGTATAGAGGATTGGGGTTAAAGTACTGACTATGGTCAAAGTGGGACTAGTGAATAGCGATCCAGTTTATGCGTATATGAGTCAAGCTAAATTAGATATGAGTGCTGTCTCGCTCCAAAGCCTTAGGCCACCCCAAGGCAAAGAGACTTGCTTTCAAAGCCGCAATGTCAGCTTCAGAGACATTTTTATCCTATCAATATGAAAGCTCATGATGAACAAGATTTCGTTAGGCGACCAACCCTAATGGGTAAGAATCCGAATCGAGACCATAAAGCTCCGGCGGAGCGTGTGATGGCATTTCAACCGTGGCATGCCAGAATCAAATACGGCTGAAGTGAAAAGTTCCCTTTCATATGATCTTCACGATTGAGCTTTCCTAAATCGAAATAGGCTCGTGGGCCTTAGCTTCAAGAGAAGAAAAGGGAAAGTGGTGCTAAAAGGGGACTGCTTCCAAGCCCATCAAAGGGTAAGCCATCAAAGCCAGTGCAACATCGGGTTTTGGGGGTCACCCCGATCCGTGTATACAACTCCGCGGGTTCCCAGCTAGTCTCCTTCCCTTCGCTAAGCCCTGGAAGCCAGCAGCCTTTGAATCCCTCGTTCATCGCAGAACTTACATCAACCAATAAGCGCAATCAGTCACGAATCAAACCTCACGCAATCAGTCGTAAATAGGTCATTCCTTAATAGGAAGGAAGGAATCCGCCGTTCAATCCTCCCATAACTAAGCCCTAGTAAGCGCAATAAGCCATTAAGTCCTCTCCGTATTGAATAGAACCGGAATAGAAGGAATAGGTTGAATCCCCGGCTTTCTATCTCACAGTTAGGGGATGGACTAGTCAGGGAACGAACAACTAGCTACTAGGAAAGCTCAATATCGAGACCAAGACACTGATAACTCATGATAGTCGAAGGAAAGGCAAGGGCGCAGTGAATAAGGGCTTTTTCAGCGCTGTCGTCCTGGGCGGTTCCACTACGTTGGTGAATATGTAGCAATATAGGTTCTACTGCTGTGAAGACGAACAATCGATGGTGCTCTCTCACGAAGAGCAATTCACCTTCTGCCAGCCAATGCAGTAATCAAAAGAGCAGTTCCGGGCAAGATGAATAGTGTTTGCCCACCCGGATAGTAGGAAGCAGGGACAACAGAATCAATTTCATAGCTGCCCAGGTTTTTAGCTGGGGCAACTGAAGTTGTAAGTGAAATTCCAATAGAGTGATCGGCCAAAAAATGTTTTAGATGACGTTCTAAGCTATGACCACTCATTTGTTCACGAGTTATAGGCCGTGCCCTAGTAAGAAGTTTCAGCAAACCAGTTTCAAGCAGGCGAAGGAGAAAGGCAGAATGAAAGGCAAAGCGTAACAGGAGGAGATGCAAGGGAAGAAGACTTGAATGTATCCCTTATTTTCCTTTTTCCTTTGAAGTCTACTAAGAGGTGTGGGTTGAAAGAGAGAACTTGTATTTGCGTATAATGAGAGTGGGAGCCAAGGGCACGGCCGGTATGCCCTTTCTTCTCTCAGAAGTGGGTTTTCGCGCGCTTGCGCCCATTCCATTGTCTAAGATTCCTCATTGAAGTGAAGCACATAGAAGAGAGGGGGAGGGGCATACAGCCTATCCTGATTGATGAAAGGCTGCTTGCGGAGCAGATGGAGGAGAAATTGCTTGAAGAAGCTGCCCCAGGAGCGACATACTGATAAATTTTTCCGATTGTGAATCAGGCTGGTTAAGGGATTCCCTGGAATACAAACCCTTTCTTTTGGTTGTGTATCATCTTTCCGAAGCTACACCTTAAGGTTCGAGACCCTTTATTTTATGCCGCGGTAGAACCCTCTTCTTCTTAAGTTAAGTTCTATAGAGACTCTCTATGACTAAACCAGCTCAATGCCATGCGGCGAGATCTCCTATCCGAGTCACCTCTAGTCCCACTCAATGCAGGTGAGCTTGTTCACTTCGACTAGGGAAGCCTCCTATTCTCCTCTGAACTTCGCCTGGGGCCTCCTAGTTCACTTCGACTGAGAAAGAAGGTATGAATGAAAGAAGAAGAGAGGACAGGCGATAAGCTTACCACATTCTGTTCTTCTATGCTATGCCATCCAAGCATGGTGTAACAGCCTAGAATCCATGCTCCTGGGGTGGCGCTGAAGACCAATAAAATGCTTTTTCCTATAGAACCTTTAAATAACATAGATAAGAAGAAAGTGCTCGCTCTAGGATGTCAGCCTCGGAGGAGTTCCCTAGGATAGGAATCCAAGCCAACAATCGAGGCAGGACGAAAAGAAAGGCCTCGTCACTTCAAAAGCCTCACTACCCACAAGCAAGGTCTTACCTGAAAAACCAAAAGAGGTTGGTTATTTCAATCCAAATAGTAATCATATAAAATAGATAGAACTAGCGGAAGTCTCATAGTCAAAGAGGAGGATCCTGCCTGGTTCAGAGGGTTCACGAAGCAGTTCGGAAGAATACAATAGGAAGACTCCAGCAAGTGAGGCGAGAAAGAATCAATAAGGGAGCAAGGCGTACAATCTATCCTGAGGGAAGAAAAGCCTAATGGGAGGGAATGCAGGCTGGGGAGCTGATGGAGGAGACGCTAGCCGGAGAAATGCACTTGAGGAAGCTGCTCGAAGAGCAAAAAAGGGCTTGGTAATTTGTAGTGGTCTGGAATTATGTTGGTAATTCATCCCGGTCTTGAACCGGCTTGGAATCAATGTTCATATTGTAGTTGGAATCGCGCCGGCGAGTCCTGTAAGCTGAACAAAAACCAAATTTGGTAGTGATCTGACTCACGATGGATCTTGGTTTGGTTCGTAAATTGACCTGGGTCTCGTACTGTCTTCTCAACGAAAGTGATAGCATAAGGTCATTCATTTACGTTTTTGTTCCAGAACGGATTTGTTGTCTTTCCAACCCTGAGAGTTTCAGTTGTTGTGAAGTGTAAGCTATCTACTTAAGGGGGGGACCCCTTTTCTAATAGACTGATGCTACTGCTGTCGAGAAGACCCCTTAACTAGAGATTTGAACCGGCTATAGGCAAAAGCAAAGCCTTTATGGCTCGGCCCGGACCGGACCTTGAATATGACTTTTTCACATCCTTCACACTAGAAAAGTAAGCCGATGGCTTTCAGAAATGAATCACATTGAACGACGAGAAATCTATAACAGAAATCATGAAAGCGTGACGAGGATTCTTGTACGAGTCCGAAGCAGGTAGACTCATCGAAAGCAGGTAGACTCATCGAATTATCGTCCAAGAATTCGAGAATTCTCAACTCTTCTTGTCTTGTTAGAGGGAGCTAAATTAATAGGTGCCGGAGCTGCTACAATTGCTTTAGCGGGAGCTGCAGTCGGTATTGGAAACGTTTTCAGCTCTTTGATTCATTCGGTGGGGCTAAATCCTAAACAATTTATTGGGTACTCTATTTTATTAGCTTTAACAAAAGCTATCGCCTTGTTTGCCCTAATGATGGGCTTTTATATCTTATTCCTATTTTGATCTTAAAAAAAGGGGGGGCTCTCTTTCGTATTAACTAATTGTAGGGTAGCCCTCACGAACTACTAAAAGGGAAGTAGCTTGAGATTGGTTCGAATCCAATTCATGAGTTGTGGAACGGCTTCGTATCGGTAAGCATTCCTCCTTCCAATCTTGTAAATTTACCCGGGCGCATACATACGAATATCGAAATTCATTGATTACACGGAACTCGTTCATAGGAGTTTAGAAGCTTTTTAGGAAGGAACCGGCTTACTAGGTTATAGGCATTGATAAATGCCACTCCAATGACTGCTAGAGAGTGAAAGGCCGCTTGAGCTACTTATTTTGATGTACCCTGTCCCTCTCCTCTCTCTTTGAGTGAGTAGTCCTTTTATTGAGGTAACCACTGCCACTTTCCTTTCTAGTCGTGACAGGGCTCGCCGCTGACTCATACGAGAACGATCTGATCCCGGAGTGAAGACCTTCTTTCAAAAGCCGCGCACTTGATATCTTGAATATAGATCTATAAATTCTTCTCTATGCGCGCTAGTAAAGCAAAGAATGAGGCAGGGTAAACGGGGCATTGGCCCTTTTTGTGGTATTTATTGTATTGGCCGTTTCTATTCAAAAGAGGGTACCTATATTATCAGTCAGAAGATGAAATATTCAACACTCTCGGGACCTCGTTACACTCCGTCCAGTTAAGAAAGAAAGGAACGCTAGCGAGTGTATACTACACCTACCAACGACCGAGAGTCGACCAAGCCATTGTTCTTACTCATTATGTCGTCCCTGCCAGATGAGCCTATAACCAATCGTGAAACTTCCGAGCCACTATAGCCAGTTGGTAGCCCCAAAGGGTGCGTGTAGTAATAAGTAATAGCCCGTCCCTGCCTGCGGAGTGATCCGATTCGGTTTCTCTCTCTTTCTCTCCTTCGGGCAGTCAGTCCACAAAGTAAGAAAGAACCCGGAAAGCTAGTTGGTATAGTACGATATATTTAAGCAGTTCGCTTCCTTGGTGTTGGGTCATCCAAGACCCCATTTTTCATATTGATAACCTAGGGATACAGGTAGCTTGTCTCCCTTATGCATTTACATGGACTTATCTCTCTTCTGGATCTTAGCCAGTGACTCTATCTTTTCTTCCGCCCGTAGTTGGGCCATTTGGAAGTCGACTTGTCAATTACACTTGAAAAGATGTATAATTTCGTAGTTGGTGTATCACCTTCGCCATTTGTCGCAGTCAACAGCAGTTACTGGAGGTGAATCCGCCAGAAAGAAGAAATCCATTAATCTCTTTTATAGTCGCCTATTCCCGTTTAGAGTCATTTTCTGTTGCTTGAACTATGATTCGTACTCACGGCGAGGCATACTTGTAATGATAAGTTTTGATAGTCCGTAATGGGGTTTTCGCCCATTTCATGCAAGAAGAAAAGGGACTCGGCAACTAGGCGGGGAGATAAGAACAAGCAGCGCCTGTTGCGCTATAAGCAAGTGATTGAATGAGTGGGGGGCTCCGAAAGCACATGCGGGATAAGCAGGTCTTTCAGGAGACGGTCTAAAAATGGGTCCGGTTCAGAAAGAAAAGAGAACTCTCAACAAGCTGGAACTAATCAAGATCAATACTAACCCTTTATTACTCCCACTACTTCTGAGTCAGTGAGGTGGCGTAGAACTCAAAGTGATGTCATAACATTTCCTAGTTCGGAAGGAAAGAAGCGTACTACGTGAGGCCTCGCCAATTGATAGGGAGGACCCATATTCTTTCCCAGGCGTATAGTAAAGTCTTGGCGCCCTTTCGGGGTCTCTGGTGTCGAGTCGCTAGAAGAGGAGCATTGGGCAAGATCACAATAATATCCGACGGAGGAGGCAGAACCACCATATTGTTGAGAAGACCCACTGTCTAGGCCCAATTATTTAGATTATAAGGGATAAGGGGATGACGTTTACCCCAAGAGTAGTCTTGTGACTAGGAACGTGAAAACAACGAGGCTTGAAGTGAGTCGAGCTTACTTTCGTGGAGGACAAATAGGAGGACAACAAATAGACAGGGTGAAAAAACCTATAGCTTTGACTCCGGGGGGCTGGCACAATTCATGTTATTCTTTGAACGATTGTGATTCCGGAGAACATGGAGAGTGACAGGTCTTTTGATTGATATAGACCTTCCTACCAAAGAATCTTTCTAAAAGCTATTCCTTAGTGAGTGTTAATCCTACTCGAAAGGGAGTGAACGCACTACTCGTCATAGGGCCTAACAATAACTCATGAACTGACGGTTATTCGACGAGAACTGCTAGTGCTTCTTCTCAGCTCGGTCGACGTTCACAGGGTTCAACAATGAATATTCCCACCCCTTCGTAGCTGCTTCTTCTCCTCTTTCTTGTTGAATCTCTCTTTGATTAATATGACCTTAGCAACCCGAATCCTCATTTTTTGGTTTCGAGAAAGAGGTTTCTACAACGAGTTTGTTAGGGTTCGGGCTGACTACATCTTAACCCCTTGACTTGGGTTTGAGTGCATCTTTCCCTTGATCGATTGAATCGGGGAAGTTGGAGGCATTTACCTATTGATAGAGGTAGGCCATATCTTGCGAGAAAAGTCTTCTTTAGTTGCGGTTCCGAACCTCCTTGAATGGAATCAAACTAAAGCTAAATTGAGACCCCTATCCTATTCCCAGCGAGCGGCTTACTTCTCGTCATGTCTTTGAGCGAATCGAATGATTTTGTCCAAGATCTCCTCATTCTCAGTTAGATGTGGCCACAACAAGAGGTGGGTTTGGGTTGGGTGTTCCAGTCACAGCACCAGGAGGCGGGAAGTCCTGGTTATTGGTTGAGAGAGAGACCATGTATGTCTAAATCGGAGATCATTGACTTCAAGACCTAAAGTAAAGAAGGGGTTGTGGACAACCAATCCGTTTTGAATTACGTAGTTGGTACATAGTTGGGTCATCTCATCTGAACGAGCAGTGGGGGCAACCCCTTTTATGTGTCCTCGCCTCCAGCTCGGGCCAAATCCAGCAAGTACAGCTTTTTGAGTGACAAGAAACCGTAGCTGGTGGTGTGCCAACGTCAGTGTGTGATCTAAAGTCTTCGTGCCGTGCAGTCAATAAACTATAGTAGTAGATGAAAAAACTTGTGCACGAATGGATTATGGCGAATCTACGTGCATAGAAATTGAGATTGATTCTTTAAAGAAAAGAAGCGGAATCAACGACTAAGGTCCATTTACCCTGCCATGAATAGAAAAACCTCGCGCCAAAAAGTTGTGGTAATAAAACCAGCCCGATCATTATAGCTAACTAGAGATTGAATCGCAGAACAACACTTAAAAGAAAAGGGGATCCCTTAGATCGTAGTTTCAAGAACAAGAGCTCCGCGACGAAACATGAATAAGTGGGAGGATTTCCCTGGGAAAGGTGTGAGGCAAGAATGGGTGCGGTGGTTGGGTCAGTTCAACAAAAGGCTATAGCTTCTGCAGGAGCGTTAGTGGCGGGATCTGGTGAAAGGGCGGGCCTTTTCTTCATATTTAGAAGTGTAGGACGTTATATTGACACGGTTTAGCAACTTGTGGAGAATCAATTGATGGATGGTACAAAAGAAAATTCCAGGGAATGAGTTAGGAAAGAAGAGAAAGCAATAAAATCAAATAAATAGAATATGTAAGTAAAGAAGGATCTCAACTCTGATCTACGTCAATAGGACATCTGATCTACATAGGACAGATGGACCCCTCTTCAAGCTCAACTCGCTATACTGACTATACATGACCAGTCGATCTGTATCTCACGATGATGGTATCCCCAAGGTGAACTTCGCTTTTCTTTGATCGAGGGGCTTGTACTGAGTCACCTTTCTCTCTGTCTCTCAAATGGGCATGCAAAGATTACTCTCTTATTCGCCAGATGGTTGTGGCTCCTATAATTTGTTGCAAAGATGGGCATGCACTTACTTTTCTTCATCGTGTAATTTAGTATATAAGGTAAGCTTTAGCTTCAGATATTGCAAGAAATCGCTATGATCCAATAATAACCAGGATTTAGTTGTCAGCGGTGGGCCCTTATCCTCTTCAATTAGAAAGAAAAAAAGTCTCGATTGACCACCCGATCCGAGCCTTGGACTAACGGGTTGCTCCTCCATTGAGACTGACTGCTCTTCCAAACGGATTGAAATTGGAACCAGCATGTAGGTAGGGTTGTTGGTCGAGTCAATATTGACTAGATCACTAGTTTCGAGAGCCTTTCCTATCACCAAGGATGGGGGTCACAGGATACCATATGCTATTGGAGAATACTCCAAAGTAGCCCCATGACGATCGATCCTTTCTGTCTTTGCCTGATTCTGATGGTTTTCCTTCCGATCGATCTACTAATTGGTTTATCCACAGGCACCAAACGACCATGACCTCACTGACGAACTACCCACCATTCTACTCAAAGGCATCGAGCGATCTTGACTTTCTTTTTGGTTTGGGCGGTGGATCATTCCCCGAATACTACATATATGACACCTGTAGTAGTGATTTTTTTTCTGTTTAAGAGCGAAGCCCTGAAGACTTTTTTTTGAAGAAGGGGCTTATACCTATGAACCAATAATTCTACGAGTGTTCAATCTCGTTTTTTCGTATCATTAATAACTACATATTCTGTTGTTGCCTTTTAACCTGGGAATCCGCCCCTACATGGGCTTACTTGCCCATAGCCGAGTTTCTGTGGTTTACGCCGCTTAGCCCGGAAGACAAAACTATCCCTTTTCAGGGTGGGGGTTTTAAGCTGCTCACTACACTCACCCTAGGGAGAATTTTCATTGTCGAGGGGGGTCGAGTGAATCACTTGCTCTCTCCTTCTGGAGGCATTGGACCAGGCAAAAGCGAGTGCATGCAGATGATTGACTTACATAAAGGTCGAGCGAGCTTTCTATAGAATAATTGGGCCGTTCGTTGGTTGGTTGCGATTCCTTTCTATCCCTTACCCGCTTGACGAAACCGCCTGCTATAGAGACGCGGACGCTAGGAATTATTTAGCTCATGGGGAGAAGCCGATTGATATTGATGGAGTCAAAGAGCCCCGAAGGGGCGAGGAAGGTGTTAGCTCTGTCTCAGCTATGGTTCAGAACCAATGGAATGAGTTCCGATTATGAGGGTCCGCCTGAAGATGGAGATGTCTTCCCATACCTAACTGAGAGAGATGTAGAGAAGCTTATAAGGTACTACCCAGAGGTACTCCCACTGACTTATATAGAACTGTGATAAAGCTATAGATCGACAGTGATAATGCCGCTAATGAGGCTAATGTGCCTGGGACCGTGATTGGAGTAACTATGCCTTGAATGGTTCCGTCTCGGGCGAGGAATGCTGTTCACTCTGCCCGAGGTCAATAGATAATCATTTGTGTATAATTAAGCAAGCGAAACTCAAGTACACCCCGGTTAGAGGTTTGAAGGGGAGAATGCTGGCAATAAAAGGAAAGGAATAGGATTGGTCCGAGAAATGTATAGTGAGTGTTGCACCTCGAGCGAGAATAGGCGTATCAAATTCCTCAAATTCGACACTCATATCCGTCCCACCCGAAACAAAGAAAATAATAGGATTCGGTTTGGCTACGGCACCTGGGAGTGAGATGATTCGAGATCCCTTGCGATCGATAAGTTTGAAACTTTAGTAAGGCTTCATTCGAGTATAAAACCAATTCTTGTGCCAGTGCCGCTTTCTCCTCTATCTGATGGTCAAATATCTGACGCTCCTATGGTTGGTGAGTTTCCGACCGCAGGTCAGAGCCTTCTTTGTTCCGAAGAAAAAGAAAGCAACCTTGTCCTACCCATACCGCAATGGTCTACCTTGAAAGATAGATGCGTAAGAAGAGATTGGAGATTGATACCCGTACCTCGGAGTACCTTCTCCCGTTCTGCCTTTTAACCCGTTACCCGAACTTCCCGTACAGCCGGAGGAGTTGGTGAGACAATGGAGATAGAATAGCTGTAGGTTAGGACACTCTATCCCTGAAAGAAAGAAGGACATGAGCATGAGTTGTGCGTTGTATGCTCGCCTCCTCAATGACTCTACAGACACAGCCCCCACTACGGTAAAAGAAAATTGGAAATCAAAAGAGCTTCCTCAGATCCTTCTCCCTCCTTCTTTAGTTACATCCACCGTCGGTTCCTTCCTACCCGCGCACTTCCTCGGCGCGTACCGGTGGGGTTGGTTTTTGGAAGAAGCGGGAGTCCCGCGGTGAACTCTACCGGACCGCGTCGGCGAGTCTTTTCTTTTTCGGGTTATTACTATTACTACTAAGAAGTATCAACACCGGCCGGGGAGCCCCGATCGCTGGGATCACCATTGGTTGAAAGGCGCCTTCTCTTGCCGCTCCAGATGCTTACTTCGCCACTACCGGGGACTCAAATGATGGTTATGATGCCGCTGCCCCTGGATTCTTTTTTCGATGTGGATGCAATAGGAATGGGAATCCCGGTTCAACCTTCTTCGTATTCGCCCCTCTCCTTACTTTAGGAATGAGAACTTCATCTATCGTGACCCGAACAAGACAGAACATCGTCAATGCATCTCTCCTTAGGAGGCGAGCTAAGAAAGCTTGTTCCATTTTTTAGTGAGATCCGCCGGTGGCTAGTAATCTGGAGGACACAAGGATAGGGCCCAAGACAAGAAAAATAAAATAAGGTTTAGAACGAGCGTCTAATTAAATAAATGTCAAGGTTTAAAATAGGTTTCAAAGGGGCAGGCAGACGGCCTTTTTATTGCCACCCTTTAAGGGGAAGTCAAGTATTCCTCCATCCGGATAAATTGTTTGATCAAACAAAGCAGTTAACGTACCCACTGCTTATCGCACTTCTTATTCCCACCCACCCGCTTCTCTTTGCCTCTGTTCTGGAAGTGGAAGGAAGTACTCCTTTTCCAACCCCCGCGATCGATTGAAAGCAAACGACTAACGAGTTCTCAAGCAGGAAGTTAAATAAAGAGGCTATGTGCGAACGACTCCTGATTAATTCTTGAGAGAGCACTCCCATAAGTAACCCATAAGCTAGCTTAAAGCGGTCTCTACGCCCTTTATAGTAAGTCAAGCTCGTTCCGCCTAAGCTCCTTCCTTCTTCTTTCTCCTATCCCTGTGGGAGAACTTGAAAGTCTTACTTTACCGGTGGTCGAACCATCAACATCAAGTTCAATCCTATCCCGTAGAGAGAAAGAGAAGGAATCTGTCTAGCATCTGGAGTGATCGTAGATAAGGGTTCAGGGTAGCAGAAGGGTTCTCAACTAGAAGGGTGATGGGCTAAAGAAGGTCTGATCTCCTGTTCTCAATGATGGATAGCATAAGGGCTCCGAAGGAGGGAGCTGATGTTACGCTGAAGGTAGTAGATCTTGCTTCAGGCTAGCAGATGGAAGTGCTATCTTCGGGCGTAGATCTTGCTTTCATCGATTCCCTTACTCGTGCGCTGGTCGAGCTTTTCAGTCTTCTTCTCCTGGATACCTCTAAAAAAAGCTGATGTCTGATGAGGGTTCTCTAGGCTTTGATCCAGTATGGAGCCAACGTCGAAGTATAAGTCATGGCAGCCTCCGACTGTTCCTGTTCCCTGTTGTTTGTAGCAGGGACGCGGTGGACCTATAGCCTATCTCTTTGGATTAGGTCCGTGTCCACCGCGCCAGGTAACCTAAGACGGAATTAGGCCAGCTATTTCGACCTGAACTTGGTTAGTGTCATCGGCGTGGGAGCGCATCTATCTGACTCACTCGTGTGTTCAGCATAATGACATCGCCCGCACAAGCATAGCCGGCAGTTTCTTACCCCATCCAGTCTGAATGAAAGGTCAGGCACAGAGCTTCTCCAAGCCAGACTAGTTGATAAATTAGTATCCGGCCTAGAGGTGACGACAAAGAATAGGTCACACGCCTACTGTGCTTTCTATGATCATCTACGCAAGAACTCGATCTGTCTTTAAAGAGATAATCCAGAAGGACTTCCATTTCATTAAGGACACGCAGTCGAAGGGACTGCTTGGAGGAGCAGGCCCGAGCGAGTAGGAGCAGGAAAGAGGAGATCGGAGTCAAAGGGAAGCAAAGCACCAAAGCGAAAGACCTACTTCAAGGCAAGGAGAGCAGACCAAGTCGGAGAAATAGGTTTTAAGGAACCAAGTCAGCAAGTCGAAGCTCAAGGACGAATGAGTTCTTGAGTCAGCAAGCTTTCTCCTCTTTGGCCTCCTTTCCAGCACTAAGGTACCAACAAAAGCGAAGCGTAGCGACCAAAAGAGAAGGAGAAGGGAGCTTACTCCGCTTAGAGAGACTGGAGATCGTAGTCTCAATCCTAACCTCATAGAAGTTTCATGGTATGCCTTCCTGGCTCGTATGATTTTGTTGCCTTCCTCACAGGTATTCCCATATCGGGATCGGGGACCAAGACGAAGCGTAGTACCATACCCGAACCTAGCTCTCGCTAGTCTTACTTATTTTTCCGACTTGGTGGTGAAAAAGGGAATAAAGCATGATTGCGAACTACACTAAGGTGCAGATAAACTCGTTAGCGGGAAGAACAACGACTAGCAGTACGAGGAGGCGATTCAGCAAGAGAGGCACACCTCCGCTATTGACCCGATCAACTTGTTTTGACTCGACAAAACCCAATCTACTCGTATCTCTTGCTTCCCTTTGAAAATCGAGTGAATAAAATGAGTTTTTCTCTGGTTCCGAGTTTTCGTATCTTCTCCCGAGAAGGAATGAACTAAGTTAAGTAAGTGGTCATCAGTTGTATCTTCCCAGAGAGATAGCTAGGCTCGCAGGCACAGCCCTCTGTTGTAAAGGTTGGAAAGCTTTCCCACCTTGCATGAGCAAAGAGCAAGCAGCTTACTTACCTAAGAAAAAAAGGCAGGATTTGATTCAGAAACTCGTGGATAGAGTGGTTGGTTTGGGGCGTCAGATGAGGGATTAGCTTCATTGAACTGAAAGGGCTGGTCGAAAGCTAAAGCAGTACAAGGAAATCAGAGAAAAAGGGCAAGTAGGGCGGCTTCAAAAAGGGCTAGGGTTGCTTTCTCTCTTGGTTGAATTCGCCACTAGGTGGAATCAGACCTTCGGCTCTCGATTGCTGCTTGATTACCTATGTCGCTTGCGTTAAGCTTTCTTCGCTTTCAGTTCCGCACCAAATCGTAGCAAAGCGCAGATGCGGTAGCCATTTTTGAAACCGTTAGCTTAGTAGCTGCAAGACTTGTCAAGTTCCGCTCTTCCCACTTAATCCTGCAAGCCTATACTTCTTGCTTTGATGGCTGTCACTGCAATCGTTGGAATTGGTTGGTCGCTTGCTTGATTGGAAGGACTGCCGCTTTTCTCTCTTAGCTTAGCTTGACTGATCGTGTAGCAACGAGCTGCTTGAATCTGAAACCCTAACAAAGATGATCGGCCATTTCCCGATTGAACCAAGACAGCTGTTCCGCTTCCCCCCTACCTACCTCCGGAACACGAACTAGAACCCCTAGCCGACCAGGTAGCGAGGGCGATTACCAGCTCTGATTCTCCCCCCGGTATAGTAGGCTGAGTGCGTGCTAGCGCGTATGCGTGCTTTCTTGCTCGCGTGCTTGCTTGTTTGCTTGCTCGCTTGTGCTCCTGCTTGTGCTTGCTTGCTTTCCCGTTCGCTCTCTCTCGTGAGTGAGGAGTGAGACTCGGGATTATGAATTTTAGGTAGGGGCCATCCCGTCATCCTTCGTCTTCTGTCTAATCTTTTTGATTCCATAGCTTTATGGATGAAACTGACGCCTAGGCAAAACAATGGAATTTCCAAAGTCACACTTCGCTTTTGTCGTATATATCTTAGTAGTCAGTCATTCCTCCTTCTCGAAATCATAATCGGGATATGAGGGATCGGTATCATCACAATCAGCAGAATAGTTTCCATCGGCATCCGACGTCCGCTAAAGCTTCAAAGTGCGCAGGTATTAGCTATCGTTCTAGAGGCATATCTCTTTAAGTAAGAACCCCTTTATCTTAGAGCCTGGATTTGTCCCTCTTTGAAAGAGCTATAGCACGAGCGAGGAATGTGAAAAAATCTCCTGTATCTGAGTGAGCATGTTCTCTTTTACACTCAAAGCTAAGCTAGTGATTATACCTTCTCCGTCAAAGTACTACAGATGTTCCAATCGAATCTATCATTCATGGAATCACGTTATTTTTTTCATTTTGCTTTTCTATTCATCATAATATGAAACGAGGATGGAAAAGAGAACTTCCTAATATAGAATTCTGTAATAGATGTATCTGCGCTTGTTCTTTCTTCCCCTGCCTTTGGCTGGGCAGTGCGCTATGTCGGTCTTTGGTCAGTACGGTAAGCCAGGAAGGCGAGTAGTCGTAGGTGCGCTTGAGTGAGTGTGCCTAGTAGGAAGAGAAGGTCTGCTGGCGGTTCCGGTGGTGAGGGAGTAGGTTCGGGTGCCCTTCTTTCATTATAGTAGTAAAGAGTAATCTTTTTTACACAGATAGTAAGCCGAAGGCTAATATCTGAGGGTAAGCCTTTAGTGCGTAGGTGCGGAAGTGTGCCAGTGCGCAAAGCCGTAGTCCTTCTTGTTGTTGGCGATTCCTATAGTAACAAAGTGATTCACACTTAAGAAGAGTATCGTACTGGTGCTTATTCCTATTCTGGTTTCGATTGGTTGTTTGCTTGTTTACTACCTCTTCCTAATGCTTGCTTTCCTGCTTTCTGGCTTGCTGTTGCTAATACGACGAGAGCGAGGATCTGCAAGAGAAAGAGTTGGCGGTTCCTGTTGTGGGTGCGGTTACGGTTTCCTTTGCTATTACCAGTTGGCTTTCCAATGGTGTGCTGGCTGGCTTTTGTGTCGGTTTCCTATTAATAATTCCTACTAGTAGAGCGAGGAGATTAGTAACCAGAGGAGATTAGTAAGCGGAGGACAAAAAGCGCCTATAGCTTGCTTTCCTATTACTGAGGGCTTGACTGCTTGTGTGCTTTCCCGATTGAGGTTGACGGTTGCCTTCCTTTTCTTTTGCTGCTTGTGCCTGTTCCTTTTGTAATCGTTTGATTTCATACTTATATAGCGTAGCGACAATGTGATTCAAACCTTTTCTTATTCTTACTCGAAAGCAACCATCAGAAAGTTATTATATGTATGCTTCTATAGCTACAAAACGGATTATTCTCGTATAGCTACTGATGAAATTGCTGAAGCTCCTATATATGCATTTAGATTCAAATGGGTTCTTACTCGCTACAAAGGCTGATAAAGTTCTTTTATTTATCTTATCTCTATTAAAGGTGATTCAATTGCTTTCTTACTCGCTAAAAACGATTAGACTATGCAATAGTTTTGTTCATGTTCCTATAGTGACCAAGCGCGGAAAGGCTATGAATATAGAAGCCCATACACCTATGATCCTATTCCTATACCTGCTTCAGCTACGATTGCTTGTCTTCCAGTTTTTGGTGTTCCTAGTTAAAGTGAAGTTGCTCTTTCGGTTGCGGGAAGTAGGTTTAGCTGTTCAGTTCGGCTCCACCCGATTCAATTGAATATATCAATCAGCCCTATCGCTTCGAGAAAACAAAGAAAGCGGCCATGATCTGAGACCCGGCGATGTAAATAAGGATAAGAGCCCATTACCCTCAGTGATGGAAGGCGAACTGAAGACCCGCCACGGCTAATGTATCACGTGGCGAATAAAAAACAGTATAGATTCTATTTTGGATCAAAAAATGTATCAACTGGTCAAAAATAGAAAGTTGATATAAGATTCCCCTTATGAAAGCGGGCGAAAACGACGGCCTCACTCTATGCATGCGACACACATGATGATAGATCGGTCACTGGGAACTTCCACCATTCGGCCACATCCATGAAAAATTCCCCATTCAATTAATTAAGTATATAGAGAAAGATTTCAACAGTGGAATGGGGCCTAAAAGAAAGCAAGCTCCATCCCGTGCTAACGCTATCAGAAATTTAGTATAAAAAAAAAAAATCGAACTGCAATCCCGCCTGAAGGAATGGTGCTATTAATGTTATAGAGAAATGTTCTTAATCTTAATGTAGTGAATGGCTTATTTGTTTTGACCCTCTCTCGGCCCCTTACTAAGAGCTAGGAAAAAGATCTCGTCATGCTGATTAGATAAAAGGTTCTACAAGCTGCGCTTATAAGGCAGTTTTCGCCAGAAAAAGACCTATCCTTCGCTAAAAGGCTTGGGCTTGCCTCGCGTGGTAGAAAGATTCCCCTGTAAGAGGTTTGCCTCGACGTACCACAAAAAAATTCCTCCAGTGTGGTCAATTCAGCGAAGTCCACGGAAGGGGCCGGGGCTTAGTCAGCGTCGTCGTAGAGGTCTGTGCCGCAGGCGAAGGTAAGGGACCGTAGTGATGAGGGTTCTTCGAGTTCAGTGCTGGTCTTTAGTTCTCGCCTGTACGCTTAGGCTCTCCCCTTCCTCACATATGCATCTGTGGTCAGGTCAGGAGGGGCACTTAGCTTCAGGCGTGGTTGGGATTGTCTTGTTATCAATTACGCCCCGCGATCTAGCAGCTTGTGAGGACCGCTGCTCAAGATCTCTATACAGCAGCTGGCGGCTTACTAGCCTTGGCCTCATTTTCCCTTCTTAGTGAGAATCCTCTCCTCTGTCTTAACAAGACAGATTTGCTAATCCTCTTAGGAATCGTTCTAGACTAGCTGCCATAAAGAGCTCAAGAGATTCCCCACACGAAGAAAGGAGCGTCCCGCCAGACTCGAACTGGCATATAGGGGAATCGGTTCCAAATTTGCCGATCCTCCGTCTCTTCCGTCAAGAGGAGTCGCTTTTTTACGCAGTTCGGTTGGCAGGGGAAACCTCCCTACATCCGCGGGCCCGTAGGCCATGTCATATGCATGGAGGGAGGATCTCGACTGCGGGGTTTCCACCAACTTTTGTTTTTTTTTTTTAATCTATGTTTCGTTTATAGGGCTCAAGAAATATCCTGAGTCGCGGAAAAAGAGTGTTTTTAGTATCCCAGGAAAATGGATTTTAAAGTAGTGTAAGTTTTCCTTTGGTGTAAAAGGGACTGTTTAGCTTCAAAATTTTTATAAGGGCCTCCTTGGGAATTGGAGCATATTGACCATCAGAATGATATTTTTCGAATTGTTTTGTTTATAAAAAACAGATATTATTTCTGTTGTCCATTGTTCTTTCTCACTTTCATCGGGTATCATGTCGTTCAACCAAGGGAAGGGGGTTTCTTATCTGAATCTGAATCCCAATTCGGTTCGGATTTTGGAGTCAAGAAAATGTCTTTCTCAGAATCGGGAAATGGGGGGGATCAAAATGGATCGTGGCTACTCAAGAATTGAACCCTTTGAATTGAGGGTTCGTTCATATTGTAAGACTCATCTAATCTTATCAATTGGTAGAATTTTTTTTCTCGAACTCGAATAAATCATGAATTTTTCTAGGACAGTATTAAAGATCTCATCTCATCGAAAGCTTACAGCAGCTTGCCAAACAAAGGCTAAGAGAAAAAAGAGAACAAGTATTACTGGCATAACATCTACAATTGGATTCAAAAAAGCGTAGGCCTCGGTCCAAATCATCTCTTGACAACTCCCAAGCAAGGAGAAGAGACTCAAAGTCATATTCCTTGCTGAATGCTGAAATTTTTTTGCTCTAAGAATTTAGTTCGTCATCATTGGAGGAGAAGCCTGCTCTCCACCGAAGTGATCATTGTAGGCCTTAACCGAAGTCATATTAAAGAATTCAAGCAAGACTTGAACTTCGGAAAATCTTTTTTCAAGCATTGGAAGCACAGAAGGAAGAATTCTCGGTTGATATCTCAGCTGAAAGTCTTGATCTAAGAGAAGGGCGTTTTCAAAATGAAGCTCATTCAAAGACTTGGTCGTCGTCGTTTAAAAGAAGAAGCCCGTTTTCTACCTAGATCCAGAATCCAGAAAGGGAGAAGCTGAAGAGGAGATCAAACCAAGAAAAGGCTTCTCCGGAAGAATTCGAGAAAGTATAAGGGGAGCAGAAAAGGAAGAGATATCAAATTTGATATCTTCTGATATATGGAAGAGATATCAAATTTGATATCTTCTGATATATTGAGGATGCTGCAGCAGTTTGGTTTCACCTCTAGATGGTGTGAGTGGATTAGGGCTTGTGTATCCACGATTTCATACTCAATCTTATCTACTTGCCCCCCCCTAAGGTGACTTTCAGGGGACTAGAGAGACTAGACAAGGGGATCCTCTTTCTCCATACCGATGAATCTTGATGGCGGACTCCCTTGGTAGGCTTATTGATTAGGGAGCAGCTTCGGGACTTGACTCCAGTTTCCATCTCTCACAATCCATCCCTGCCATGTAATTTTGGGCTGCCATTATTCACTGGGCGGTGCTCTAAAGCTCTTTGGGAGCTGGTGTTGAAGTGTACTAGGCAAAGGTTAGCCTGGGTCCATTTGTTCTCATTTGCAGGTCAGATCTAACTACTGAGATCCTGTCTCCATAGCCTTCAAATTGACTTCCTTTCGCTGTTTTGGATTCCCCTTGGTTGTTGGAAGCTATTCAAAGAGATTTTCTTATGGAGTGGCCAAGCCAAGACCTTGGATCTTGCATGCACTTAATGCGGTGGGAAGCAGTTTTCCGGTCATTAGGTTTCATTCCGTTCCGTCAGGTGCGCGTGCTAGAAACTTTAAGAGAATATGTGAGTCTTGTGTGCGATAGGGATGTCCTGTGCCTGAGACGCACAAGGTATACTGGTTTCTGAAAGGCCTAGGCCCAAACTAACAGACTTTCGTCATCACCATCATGGCAAAACATCCGATACCCTATCTCAAGGAGATTCTTCCCCAATTTCCGAGTCACAAACTCCTTCTTCAGTCCTACTCTCCTCGTTCTCTTGAGATAGCATGCCAAGCGAAGAGGATCCTCAGGCAAGAATAATTGAGGTGGTGGTCGCAGGTCCAACAACACAAATTGATCCCAATGACAACCCATTATCAGCAAAATAGGTCTCAGGGGGGACAACTGCAAACAACAATCCCGGAGGCCAGAACTTCGGCCAGAACGTGCAAGACACTGTACGTCCTCAGCAGGGTGTATTGGGTGTGACCACGTTTATCACTGAGCAAGGGCTATTCTGTTATAGAGTAATGCCCTTCCTTCGGGCTCAAGAATGCGGGTGCCACATACTTACTAGATAGGGGGCTGGTGAACAAGATGTTTCACGACATGATCGGCACGACAATGGAAGGTATATATCGACGACATGTTAGTAAAAAGCCGCAAGCGAGAGCAGCATTTGGATTATTTTGGGGCGACCTTTGCTCGGCTCAGAGAGTCTAAGATGCGCTTGAACCCGGATAAATGTGCATGAGGGCTATCATCAGGGAAATTCCTGGGGTCTCTGGTAACCCAGAGAGGAATTGAGGCCAATCCTGAGCAGATCCGAGCTCTATCAGAGATGCCTTCACCCAGCAGTGTGAAGCAGGTTCAGAAACTAGCGGGGCGGATTGCGGCACTCAATAGGTTCATCTCTAGATCCTCCGAGCGATGCCGACCTTTATTCGAGCTGCTCCGTAAAAAGAATGATTTCGAGTGGACCGCCGAGTGTGAAGCCGCATTTTCAGGCACATCGGATCAGGGTCTTCACCGAATACCCCCTCCTGGAGGTATTGCAGCGGTCTGAAAAGTCGCGGAGAATAGCAAAATGGGCCGTGCAGTTAGGGGAATTTGACATCGCCTTCGAGCCAAGAACTGCCGGGAAAGGACAGGTAGTAGCGGATTTTCTCGCCCAGTTGACGACCCGACCTGGGATGCCGAGCCAGACGAGAAAGATACCATCCCATGTGATGGTGATCCCGACCCATGGAGTCCCGAGTAAGGCTGGAGACTCTTCGTCGATGGGTCGGCGAACGTAAATGGGTCCGGAGTAGGAGTCGTATTGGTGACTCCGACAAATGATCGATTGGAGAAGGCAGTGAAGTTAGGGTTTAGTGCCTCAAATAATGAGGCTGAGTATGAGGCAGTGCTCAACGGCCTTCGGATGGCACGGGAATTGAAACTAGACGAGATTTTTGTTTTCAGTGATTCACAGCTAGTGGTAAATCAGAATAATGGAGATTTCCAGGCGCGGGATGAACGGATGGCGCGGTACTTGGCCCTGACGGAACGGAACTATGAGGAGAACGGCGGGTCTCTACCGACTCTCCCCCGAGCAGAGAATAGGCATGCCGACTCACTCGCTTATATTGCTTCAATGCTGGGGGAATCCGAAGCCCGAACAATCCCGATCGAGTTCCAACCCGAGCCAAGCATAGCAAACCGACCTCATGCCGAGGCATTCCCAGTGACACAGGACCTCGGACCTAGCTGGATGGACCCCTATATTCGCTATCTGAGAGACGGGGAACTGCCAGACGGTAGGAGAGAAGCAGCAAAGATAAGGCAGAAGGCGGGCAAGTACATACTTATAGAAGGAGAACTGTATCGAATGTCCTTCGGAGGACCTCACCTCAAGTGCCTTCACCCAGACCAAGCCGAGTTGGTTATGGCAGAAATACACGAAGGGGAATGCGGGAATCACTCGGGAGGAGGGCGCATAAAGCTATATCTCCAGGGTACTTTTGGCCATATATGCAGGTAGATGCCAGAAGGTATGTCCGAAAATGTGATAAGTGCCAGTGACACTCGAAGATGATACACTCACCGGCGGAAGAACTCCATCCGATTTCGAGCCCGTGGCCATTTGCTATGTGGGGGATGGACATAGTGGGACCTCTTCCCAAAGCAAGAGGAGGTCGGGAATATTTACTGGCAGCCACAGACTATTTCACTAAGTGGATCGAGGCCGTTCCACTAGCCAAAATCAGAGAACAGGAGGTGGTCAAATTCATGTGGGAGCACCTCATATGCCGATTGGGGATCCCGTACGCGGTCATCACTGACAACGGTAAGCAATTCAAAGGAAGGAAGGTCTCGGCATTCTGCAAGGAGCATGGGATTTTGCAGCAGGCCTCAACTCCGAGGTACCCACAGGGGAACGGGCAAGCCGAGGCATCAAACGATCCTCGATAACTTTCAGAGCAGCAAAGCCCACAGAAAGTGATTTTCTAAATTCCATTTTATAACTAAGAAAGCAGTCTACTCATGTACTCTAGCTTCGCTAATGAGATAAGGTAGTTGGCTTACTTGCTTGTTAGAGGACAGGTAGTTTACTACTTGCTGTTGTTAGAGAGAAGGGGATGCTTGTGTATGGATTGAACTAAGAGAAGAGCTTAGGGTGAAGAGGTGGGACTAGACAAAGAAGCCAGCCATTAGCCCTCTGTACTGTAAACTGGAGTATGGAAGTGGAACTCAGTCTAGTCTGCTCTGCTCTCATCCAGCAAGCTCTCTAACACTAGCTAGCGCTAACCTCTCTTTAGCCTATCTGTCCTCTTCGCTACCTCTCAACAGTAAACTAGTCGCTTAGCTTTCTAACAAAGCAAGTAGCTAGCGCATCTCTTCCCTCTTCGAACCAAGCGTTCCCTTCCTCTAACGAGCGAGTCAACTTCGTTCACCACTTACTACGTTCTTTCAGAACCTTAGATTCCCTGAAAGCAAAGGTGTGGAATAGCGCTAGCTAACAAGTAAACGAGTGAATCTTGCGTAAGTGAACGGAATGCTGTTGGCATGTTCGAGCTAAGCAAGTAAACTACTTCTCTTCGTTGCGTAGGCGAAGTGAGTTGGCTGTTTCGAGCAAGGGCTAAGCGAGCCAGAAATGAGCCAAGCTGGAGTTCTTGTTCGAGTGAGCCGGGTAGTAGTTCGTAGGCTAAGTGAACGAACGGGGAGCTACGGCTGATCGAAAAGCGAAGATAGGCGCATAGTTCAGTGATCTACGGCCGAAAGAGGGAACTCGGAGAGGTCCCGATCAGGTTGTTTTAACAAGCTAGGAGAAGTGAACGAGAACTACAGTTCAAGTGAGCGGGTAAGCAAGCAGGTACGCCCGAGTTATGTAATAGAACTACTAATCAGTCTTCTCATCTCTAAGCCAGCTAATTCCTAACAAGCTACGCACCTTCTTGTACTTCCAGCCAAGTAAGGCAACGCAGTTGCTGTTGTTAAGTTAAACAAACGGTAGTCAGATAATAGGCGGATGGCGGGCCTATTCTGGACCAATTAGAAACCATAATCCCGATGCGCTGACATTGTTATGAATGAGTTTATGTCTTAAGAGAGCTAGTAGTTACGAGTTCGTAGCTAAAGTCAAACTGGAGCTAGGAACGTAGCAGTGAACGGAGCGGGTAAACGAGTGAGCTTAGCCCGTAGCCGGGTAGGGAACTTTTGTTCCAGTAGTTGCTTAGGCCGGGTAGGGTAAACTTAGGCTTAGGAAAGGTAGTTTACTTGCTTACTTGTTAGAGTAAGGCAGCTCAGCTGTAGCTTACTTGCTTGCTAAAGGTAGCGCTAGCTAAGTAAGGTTTGCTCTTGCTAAGGTAAACTTGAGCTGAGCTACGGACTTAGGAAACAAGCCAGCAAGTCGCTTAGCGGAGCTCGTTCTATGGACAAGCTTGAGTTAGGCATCGAGTGAAGAGCAAACAAGAAGCGCAGACTGTTGCCCGGCGGACAACTTGAATAGGAACGAGATGAAGAGAGGTAGCTCGCAAGAGGGCGAAAAGCGAGCCAGAAGAAAGCCAAGCTGGAGTTGGCGGTTTGAGCCCTGAGTTCTTGTTCGTAGCTAAAGCAAAACGGGAGCTAAACCAGGGCCGCTATTCTGAAAGAATAGAGTAAAGGCTACGCAGTAGAAGCTAGTCTCTAACAAGAAGTCAAACTACCTTATTTACTAGCGAAGCTAGCTAGAATAACATTTTGCTTTAGACACATGGCCTCTTTCAGAGGCACCCTAATATGGGACGAGCGATACACGGGCCATGTAGCTAAGCGGGCTAGGCAACGGCATACGAGTTAGCGTCTACGGTTAGCTACTGGAAATCCTTTAACAAGCAAGTAGTAAACTACCTGTTAGTATGCCCTTAAGCCAATGTGCCAAGAGGAGGTTTCCCAAAACAAAAAGCGGAATCTTAACAAAATAGAACTCCCAAAAATGGAGGAATCCTCTTTTGGGACTAAAGGATTCGCTAGAAAAACAAAACCCATACTGGATTGAAAAATATAAGGAAAAGGAGTGAAATCCAGTATGGGTTTGGAAACCGCTGGCCGCTGCTATTCACCAACTACCGGGGAACCTCTCTTCCATTTTTGGCCGGGGGTAAAGTAAGGCAATTGTTACGATCACCAGAGAAATGCTACAAACTACTTTCACATGTCATAAAGTGAATAAACTGTTCCTGTATTAGGAGTTACGGCCCTAGGAGAGTAGGTAGTTTTCCTACGTTGGAGCCACCTGCCGGAATGGAGGGTTCGGGATGGCCGTGAGGGCTAGCCACCTGAATCGACGGTTTAAATATCTTAGTAAGATATATCGGTTCAGCCAGCTAGCTGCATGCTGTATCGGGAAGCGCTGATTCATTCCCCTGATTGTGGAATTTCGACATCTTTGTGGTGAACGCGGATTTTCTTCCATGCAAGTGAGTTACGCATTTTGTGATCCGAAATTCGTTGGGCACTTCGGGGCCCTATCAGTCGGTTTGCCAATCAACTGACCCGCTTTTCCTATGTCAACAAGGGGGAGACCCTTATTCCCCTCCAGGCCTTCTTCTTCTCTCTCTCTCTACCTCTACTAAAAAAAAATTCGAATTAGTACGATATGGCGCTTCACATTTCGGGTGAATGCTCCTATGCTTACGCGTATCGCCTATCAAAGTCTTTTGTTCAAAAAAACCTTGTATAGAGAAAAGGATTTCCTGCGACGTAGCAGTTCTTCCATACCAACTTGGTTACCCTTAGAAGGATCCTATAGGTTGGCCCAACCCAGTCCTCTCGTACTAGGGTTGGTTCCTCGAGGTTCTCCCTTTAACACTGTTTTAAAACAGAGAGGACACATTAAATATTCACCAAAACTGGGGCTTACTACGAGAAGTTCCATCTCTAGCCAAAAATTGCAAGCCAAGCCCAGGGAGCTCTTTCTCCTTCTTTCCTCTCCAGGCGAAAAAAGTAATGACCCTTCCTTAGTCTCATCCATTGCGGCGTATAGGACTGGGTTCGCTTGGCTTTTTCGTTCCGCGACCCCGCCTTTCTTATTGGTAGTGGAATGAGTTCGGTCAGGGAAGCGATTAATTTCTTGTTATCTGCCAAGGAAATGCTCAAGAAATTCTCTATACACGGTTGAGAGATGACCGTCTTGCTGCACATTCTGAATAAAGTACCGAAGGCAAGCTTCTAACAGAAGCTTTTGAAAATGAAAGCGTGTAGAACTAAGATTCTTTACTTTATCTTCGAGAAAGTCGTCAATTTCGGATCTTATGTTCCTTTCGTCAAAGGGTGACTGAGAGAGAATTTGGGCCAGGCGTGCATCCGGTTCGGTCAATAATAAGGTAAAAAGCGGATTTTGCAAATTGACTTTAAGTTCCATTATGGTTAGGTCGAAGACCTCGAGGTTTAATGCACTTTGGTAGTCGCGAATGTTGACTGCCTCATTCAAATTCTCTCTTACCAAGCTCTCGTACTCCCCAGGGTTGAGTTGAGGAGGCAGTCCGTGAGCTAATTGGGCTTCGAGATTTCGTATACGCGAAAAGAGCTCGCTTTCTACCTCGGCCTTTTGTGCCCTAAACAGTGAAAGGGTGTTATCTCTTTCATTGGAAGATTCCAGAAGCACATTGATGCCGAAGGAGTCTTCGGAACCGGTGGAGAGGCTATTCTGATTGAAGGCTAGACAAATAGCATGACTTATACCACAAAGGGTATCTAAGTCACACCAGTTGAATAGCTTTTTTATAAAAAAAATTAGATAGATATATGATACCAAAACCCTGAAAAGCGGTTTCAAAAGAATAAAGAAAACAAAAATGAAAATTCTACGTGTGATAGAAAAAAGTGGATATCTCATTTTTTTTTTAAGTGTGCGCTGTTCGCCTGCCTTCCTGACTACGGATAGGCTACGGGGCTTTGCACTTCGGCCCCTGAGAATACCACATCAAGGTGACAGGATTCGAACCTATGGCCCTCTGTACCCAAAACAGATGCGCTGACCAGACTGCGCTACACCTCGTCTCACCCCCCCCCCGGAGCATATAGATCCACCCGATCGATGAACACTTGAACCGAACTCGCCCATCCTTTTGGGCACAGGGACGCGAGAACCGTAAGAAACCGCTTTTTTAAAAAAATCTGCATCCTGCACTGCACTATACGGCTTTTTGGCTTACTATTTCACTTGAATTTCCAAGCTCGCTCCCGGCTACCTAACCTACGGCGACCCTTCGCCCGCTTAGAAGTGGATTCGAACCACTGACACAAGGATTTTCAGTCCTTTGCTCTAACCAGCTGAGCTACCTGAACCACTTTCCTAAAGTCTGTTTTCTTCATCGAATAGCGCCCTACCTTACCACTTGACTAGTAAGCGAAAAGAAAGCCCTTAATATATGGGCTTTTTTCGCTTACTAGTCAAGCTTTCGAGCAGCTCTTTTAACTGCCGCCTAATCTCCCAACATGCTCAAGAACCGAGAGCCGTCCAGGGACTGGACGGCCGGAGGGAGCTTGCTTATAGAAAGAAAAGAAGATAGGCCGGTCAAACAAAAACTACGCGCAACGGGCTCTCCGCTCCTAGTCACTAAGTAGTGCTATTCTGTCCTCCGGGGGACTCCACCAAGAGGTTCTTTCTCTCACGTAATTTCGCCCGCCCGTTCAACTTCCGTGCCGGAGGAAATGGGATTCGAACCCATGATACAATCTTCTTGTATGTCGATTTAGCAAACCAATGCCTTAAGCCACTCAGCCATCCCTCCAAGTTGTTGATCGGAATTTTATGTGCGCCCGAAGGGCTATCTGATCCGATCAACTGCGAAAGCCGTAGCGCGCTAGCGCGCGTACTCTTCCTCTATCTATAAGCGAGACTCTATCCAGATCTCCCCAGCATCCAAGCCATCCAAATCTGCCACTCCTTGGGCGAGGCCTTCCTTTCTATGAACACCCCACCACTGAATGATGAACTTTGCCAGTCTTCGCCCCCGACCCGACCAGGAGAGAAGACAGGGTCAAGCCAAGCCCTTACCCGCCTGAATGGAATTCATATCTCCTTCGTCTGGTCGAGAAGGGAGAAAGCCCGGGGAACTGGACCGTTACTCTTCTATTACATTACATTACGGAGAAGTCCATTCTCGTCATGATCGATCCACGTCCTACCGTAGTGCTCGGAGAACCTTAGCTTACAAAGCTAGCTTACTAAGGCGAAGGAATTCTTCGTTGATTGCACGAGCTAGCCAGCAAGCAAGCAAACCCCTCCTTACTCAACTCTTAATCTATAAAAAAAAAAAAAAAAAAAAAAAGCCCCCTTAATAATAAGGTAAGCTTTCAATCCCCTTTACTTGATATTCTATTAGTAAAGCGCTGGAGTGCCCTTTGTATATTATATAAAGGTAAGGCCTTAATTTTCCCTATCTTACTAATAGGGGGGTGCGGTGCTTTTTGTTTTTTGTTTGTGCGTGCAGTAAGGAGATGTTTGGGATAAAAGCCCCGTCTCCCTTCTAACTAGGAGAGAAAGCTCTGCGAGCTTCCCCTTTGCTTTATAGAAATGGATGGAAACGCCCGCCCTGATCAATGCGAAATTGATCGAGATGGGATCATGATTTGATTGAAGATGCGTAAGTAAGAGGAGATGGGAAGGTTGACGGGTCAGATATCGAGGGACTAGAAAAGAGATACAGGATGGAGGGTTCGAGCGCCATTTACTTAGCCATTGACGAGCCAATTGGTTGTTTACTGGTTCCGGTGCTTGGTTGTAAGAGTTCGGAGCTAACTAAGGGGGAAAGAACCAGCGTTTACTGAAGCACTGGCTACCTTAGAAACTCAAGGGAGTCTTAGAAAGCTTCGGAGCCAGGATGGCTACACTTGCAGTTAGATCACAGGGTGAAGCTGGAAGCAACGGATCGGAAAGAAAGACGTAGAATGATCAACCGATCACATGAATCTTAGCTGGGATTTAACTGATTGAACCCACCTGCCGGAGACAAGCGATTGAGAGAAGGACGGTAGCTCACCAAGTCGATATTCAAACCCCTACCTAAGACTGCACTTCCCATGTTTCCATCTCCTACTTCGCTACTGGCAATCCATATTCTGCTCGTAGATGAATCCAAAAGACAGAGCAACAGGCTGCAACTGAAAGAAGGAGGTCGATTGGGTGTTGACAGACTGAGATGGAACGACGGGAGAAAGGATGGGAAGGACACTCACAGAGATCTACTTGCATTGATTGCTGGAAAGTGAATGATGGGATCGTATCCCACCTCCTACTGAAACCGATGGATGGGACCGCTAGCAACCGAAGTTCCCAGAAGAAGCAAACAAGCGGAGGCAGTGAGAGGCTACGATGCAAGGGGCTGGAACCAAAGAGAAGAATGCAAGGATGCGGTTGGATTGATTGAACTGAAAGAAGGGCTGGGTGTCGAAAGAGGATAGGAGCAAAGCACGAGAATGGATGCCTTCCAAATGCTCGGGTACTGAAGAACGGTTCGATCGAGGCGAAGTCGAGTTATAGTTATTATGCTTTTCCATGTCTTTCTTCGAACGGGCGGTATGAAAGCGAGAATGAACTCTTTCTCCAAGACCGCCTACGGCGATATTGGATTCTCTATTAGATACGGATTATGATTCGACCTTCCACCGGTGGTTCGGTGAGCATCTCCAGCGATAATCAGAAGCATCCATCTGCTTCTCCCTACCGACCGTCGGTTCCGATTCAGTAAAGTAATAGCAATAGCTAAGGCACCTGGCTCTCATGCTGCCTTGCCATCTCCAGCCATCTAAGCTCTCCCGAGGAAAGTTCATCCAGAAAACTTGCTAGGGACTCGAAGGTCATTCCCAGCAATTCAGTCGGTCGGTGTTAGCAATCTCAAGATCTTATTCACCCTCTAAGGTTCTGCAACTGGCGCAAAGGAGAGACTCAAAAGAAATGATTGAAGAGCTTAGATGGCTGGTTGTTAAGTTTGAATCCCAACACCACCTTTTGTTCTGTTTTATATGTCCCAAGACTATAACGTCTCTTATATACGTATTAACAAGCCGAACTTTTATCCTTTTATCTATCAATCACAACCTTGATAGGTTTCAATGTAGGTTACTAATAAATATCACCACCTTTATTGGGCTAATTTACCATGTAGGCTATCTACTCTCCCCAACCAACCCACCCCGCCTCAATGTTTCATTGATAGTTCAAATGAAGCGGGCATTGATAGGCGTAAGCCCACCCCAGTTTCCGTTTCAAGATTGATTTTAAACAACCGATCCGCGTTTAAGGAATGGAATGAAAACTAAAGTAATCCCTCCGTATTAGGTAATCGGGGAAGAATTCATTATCCTGCCTGGTATCTGCCGGCACATTTAAAGATTTAAGGTCCGTTTCAATCGTCGTATCCGCGCTGGGGCCGCCGTTTCAAACGCATGTAGGGGATAGATGCGCATCATTTCAGCACTCCCCCGTGTTCCGTTATCTGCCCCTCTCTCGCTATCTTCCCCGCTGTCAGTTATATAGGTAGGGGGTTCGTAGTAGTTCCCATTGCTTCGGAGTGTCCATGCAGGCCATGTCCAGGATCAAGGAGGATTGGCCAAGTCAGTGTATAATACGGTTGAGCACAGCTCTCTCCTCTCCGATTGGTTGACTTCGAGCTGGTTCAGTTCGTACAGCTCGGAACGCCGTCTACGTCTCTGATTAGGCGTATCGATCTCAGCAACCTTTCCCACATCTTTTGAGATTAATAATTTTTATATAGATAGGGGGCCTGTGCTTCGCTATTCGCCCCGGCAGTTCGATCGAGATCTCTTAATCAGGTTTGAGGATCTCCGGTTCTAACTCAATAGTGGGGTTGGTATCCATATCTAGGAATAAGTACCGCAGGAATTATTTCTTTACTAGCCAGTGGCTTGGAACGCAGGGTAGCTTTCATGGCTTTCCCTTTCTTTTTCCTATATTCACGTTCTTTCTTCTTCTTTTCTACTCTATTGGGACAATCATATGAGATGTGACCAACCCCATCACACTCATAACATCTAACCTTCTTTCTTTTTTGTTCTTCACTTCTTCTCTCAGGTTTTTGGGTTTCTCTATTACCTCTAGTTTTGTTTTGTTCATAAGGCGGTTCCTAAACTTCTTTTTCCTGAAGTTTTCCCTAATGCCTTTAATAATGTAAGCTAATTCTTCATCATCAGAATCCTGCTCTTCATCATGAAATTCATCTTCTCCTTCAACTAGGGTGTTTAAGGCAACTCCTTTATTTTTCTTTACTAGGGGAGGTAGGTTGATCTCGTAGGTTTGTATTGATCCTACTAATATAGTTAATCAAATTTGATCTACATCCTTACTCTCCTCTATGGCTGTTACCTTGGGTTGAAATCGAAAGGGTAGAGATCTTAAGACTTTTCTCACGAGTCTACTCTCAGGTACTCTCTCACCTAAGTTATATAAGCTATTTACTAACTCATTAAACTTGGTGTAGTACTCATCAAACGTTTCGTTTTCGTCCATCCGAAGATTTTCGAATTGGGTCTAGAGTAGTTTGACTCTAGACACCTTAACACTTGTGGTTCCTTCATGAGATAGTTCTAGGGACTCCCATGCTTCTATAGCATTTTCAAACTTTGAGACCTTTTGGAACTCAGTTGGATTCAAGGCTCCAAATATAGCATTTATTGCCTTTGAATTCCACGTGCTCTTGCTCTTATTTACTTCATAAGGGGTCCAGGCTTCTTGGGGCGAAAGAAACCATCTTTCTCTACCGTTGGTGGTGTCCATCCACATTCGACACTCATCCAAACTCTTTCATCTATGGATTTTAAGAAGGCTCTCATACGGGCTTTCCAATAACCATAGTTTGTCCCGGGTGAAATTGATGCTCCCTCTTGCATCTTTTCACTGATAGCTCTTGGGTTGTGTCTAATTGTTTGACTATTGCCTAACAACTCATTTTTCTAACGCTAACAATTTCTCACAAGAATAAATATATAACGCAGAAAATCAAATTGATATAAATCAAGGCAAATAAAATAAATCAAACAATTCAGAGATATAAAACAAACAATAAGATAGATCTATTCTAACCTAAACTAGCTCTGATACCAATTGTGAGTGCGGAATACGTAGTTCTTACCCTAGAGGGGGGGGTGAATAGGTAATCAAAATCTTTCGCTTATTTAGGTTGTGTGAATAATCATCTCAAAGTTCGGTTACCAACTTAGATTCATTTTCTAGTTGATATCTATATATCTCCTCTTTAATTATTACCTTTGTGATTTACCAACCTTAATTAATCAATTCAATTCATCAATCACATAAACAGATAATAATCAAGAATAAAGCACATCCACAAAGGAATCACAACCACAACACCAAGATTTTTTACGTGGAAACCCGACAAGGGAAAAACCACGGGGACCTTAGTCGCCACACAGAAAAGACAAATCCACTATGAAGAAGAATAATACCGTACAACACTCACAGATTGTCTGACTCAGTACTTCACTCACGACTGACGCAATCACTCACAGTTGTAGGCGCTCCTTACCTCGAGCTTCTTCAGATTTGCTTTTCCCCTCCACACGCTCAATTCACGACTCTTCTCACACCAAGAGTTTGAGGCTTCACCAACCAAGGCAAGGCTCTTCAATCACGACCTTAGAAATCGGCTACTTATGTGGTGGTTAAGTTGACACAGCACCAGACACACTTTAATATGTTTTGAAAAGGTTTAGGTTTAACACATAAAAACTCTTTTCAAAACCCTAAGGTCTTGTATGTCTAATATGCACAAAGCTTAGACAGGAACAACCCTTAACTCTCTCTCACCAAGAAAACAAAACAAAACTATGGAGCTCTAAAAACAAAGAGAGACTTGTGTGCTTGTGTGTTTTCCAAGCTCAATAGAAGCTTGTTTATATAGCACTCAATTAGGTTAATGTTTCTACTCCTTTTCAATGTGGGATTGCCTCACACAAAGAGAAATAAAAACTTCCTAAAGTGAGTTTACTTGGGCAAGACTCGTTCTCTTGTTTCAAAACAGGAAACTACAAAACAGTTCCGTTCGCTAATGCGAGTTCAGGTTCGCTTTAGCGAAGTGCTATTTTGCCGTTCGCTAAAGCGAGTGATCAATTCGCTAAGGCGAGTTGCTCTCTGTTTTGTTGCATCATTCAACCTCGTGGGCATTTCGCTATGGCGAACATGGTTTCGCTAACGCGACTTGCTCTCGGGTTTTTTACTCCACTCCAGTTTTCATCCAGACATTTCGCTAAAGCAAGTGGGGTTTCGCTAAGGCGAATGTCTCACTGTTTTTCACTTGTGAGAAATAGTGAAAACATTTCTAACACAATTTAGAAAAGCCATTTCAAATCTTTTAAGCACAAAAACATTTTTCAATAACATTTTGACTCTAAAATCATTTTGAATCACATTGAAAAACATTTCTCTCTTCTCACTGGCTTCTCAATTAGATTTCAAAATTTGCTTGGACGCTTACCTCAATATGCACAGTAGCCAATCTTGAATATGTTCTTCACTTCTTGAATCTTTGTCATAGTAGCATCTTCATCATTGTATCGCTCAAGACTTATGCTAATACTTACTAGACATGACTCACTCACTCAACATGTGTATGTTTTGTTCTTACGAAATAAGCCAACACAAGTATGACACTAACAGTATATGTAGTTAAAGACCACTTGTATTTGTGCGCGGAATCCCTAATTCAAATTGAAATGTGCAATGATAAAGATAAAGTGAATGACCTCGCTTCAGCTATCACGGTAGCAGAGAGTTTAATGGACTTCAAAGGAAGTTCAGATGAGGCAGACTAGAACAAAAACTCTAAAGGCAAGAAGAAGTTCAGTGGGAAGAACGATCATGAAGCATCAACATCCAAAGCAAATGTTGACAACAAGGGAAAAGGCAAAGCGCCCCGGGTTTTTCATTTGCGGCGGTCCACACACAGAGCTAAACAATGTCCGAAGAGAGAGAAAGTCAATGCCTTGATTGCTGAAGAAGACGAAGCGCCGGTTGAAGAAAGCACTTCGAGGGTCAATCCACTTCAACTCTTGAATTCCATTAGACAAGAGAGTCGATCAGATACTGGGCTAATGCTCGTTTTTGTAAAAGTCAATGGACAGGTTGTGAGGGCAATGGTTGACACTGGTGCTACTCATAACTTCCTTTCTGATTGGATCGTAGCGCGGCTAGGCCTACGGGTTGATAAGGAGAACAGCAAGGGCGGTGAACTCTGAAGCGAAACCTATTGTTAGGGTAGCTAAGATAGTTCCGCTACAGATTGGCGAATGGTCTGGAAAGTTTGACTTGATGGTGGTGCCGTTGGATGACTTCCACTTTATATTGAGTTTGGAATTATTTCGGAAGATAAGAGTTTACGTTTCACCTCGATAGTTGGCTTTGAAAGACCAACGCATAGTTGCTCTCTTTGGCCAGGTGAGGTTATTTTATTTCCTTACAATCCAGCGGGAATGGAATGCAATGAAGCTGATAAAACAAGATTTGAATATGCAGATGCATATGGTTTTTTTTCCTCACATCGAAGGCCATTGCCCGCCAGTCCTCAGATCGTAATGAGGAGGTTGGCTACCCTGGATTCTGCAAAGAATCCTATGTGGAGAGACCGCACCCAAACCAGACCATCAAGTATAAGATTTTAGGCGTCACCAAGCGCACAGTCGAATTAGGAGTAGGGCACAGTGGAACTAGGAATAGCAGTAGGACAGAGATTCCTTCGTCGGGAGAGCTGGCACTAACTAATAAAGAAAGGATGGTAGGGTTGGTTGGCCAGTTCCGGCTTGCTCCGCCCTATTACTCCTGCCCCACAAGCCTTGCTCGAACGAATCAAAGAATTTCTCAGTTCGTCGGGAAGCAGAATGCTCTGTAATTGAAGCTGAAGATAAAGAGTCAGCGAAGGGAGAAAGATTTGAAACCTACCATTTGGGCTTAGTTCCCGAGTCTAGTTCCCAGGGAGAAAAGAGAGGCAATGATAATTGTTTTTGTGCCGCCTAAAGGTTCTGTTCTTGATTTGGTTGTAAAGAACCTCACGGAGGCAATATGTTATGGTTATTATATCTTCCAAGTAGTGCCTATATTGTCCTTCTTTTCTTGCTGGAGTGCGCTAGTGCTTTAGTTTTCTCGCTTGTTCCTTTCGTGGGGGATCCATACTATAGGAGGAAAAAGAGTGCATTAGCCTATATTCCCGACATGGATGGTTCAGACCTTCAACCCGATCCAATATCCTATCTTTCCCCGTCCATCCAAAGCTTTATACTACCTTCTACTTACCACTCGGCTGGCATGATTGAAGGAGATGCCCCGCCCGCTTTTTGCCGTCCAACCTGGAATCAAATCTATTCCTTTATGCCGGGTGGTGGAACTAACCTATATCTAGGTTTAGACGCCTCACTATATGAGGCTTCGGAATAAGTCTATGTGGGAAAAATAAACTGAGAGTAGATGGCGCCTCCCATAGATCTATTCTTGGCGGATTGCCTACCCTATAGGTCCTGGGGGCGAAGCCTATTCAGGCAAGGTATCGAACCTTGCCTGCACGAACAATTGATTAAGGACCAGCCTATACTATGCATGTCGGGTAGTAGTAGTAGTGATCGCCCGCAAGAGTGATGAGTCTCCGAATTAGTCCCAAGATCCTTTCTTTTGAGATCTCAAGCGTTTGAAAACTTCGAGGGAGAGAGCTGAAATGCACTGGGAGAGGGGATAGGGACAGGATTTCCGTCGGTAGCGGAAGCGTCATTGTCATTACAGTTAAGATCGATGCTTTATTGTTTATAAGAATTGGGCGAGATTTTGATTACATACGTTATGAGCATAAACTTGAAAGGTAAGTGGGCAACCAACCTAGTAGTATTAAAGTTCATGCACTCGACCAACTAAAAAGGATAGGGAGAGGACTCGCTATATAAATAACGGGGGCTCACTTAAGCAAATAAAATGGAAATAAGATTTTTTTTATGAAGGTTTTAAAACGCTTTTCTAATAATTGGGGCGAGGGCAATTAATACCATAATGGAGCGGGAGGGAGGCGAAATCAAATTAGATTATGAATTTGAAGGAGAGTCTCGTCATTGAGTTTCTTTGGCACTCGACCAAAAGTTCAGGAGCAACCTGGACTATGAATCATTATTACACACGTAATAAGACTGTGATGTTTAGAGGGCATGCACCCTTTAAATAATAAATAATAGAAAGCGCCAACAATGAAATAAAAGGCGATTCTTGAATCGGTTCATATTACGTTTGTAATAACGATCTTTTATGACCGGTCACGCCTCTCTTGGCTGGGGGAGGTTGTTCGCCTCTTGTTCACGTTCCTCCTTTACAAGAAATGACAGTGCTAGGTTTTCTTTCTTAGCTCTCCTTGATTCTCCCCTAGCCGGAAAATCGGTAGGAACAGTTGGAAAGTGATACTGGAAGTTACCCTATCTATACCCCGTTCAGAATCCTACGGATATTATCTCGTTCTCTCAAGTCATAAGTCCATGAGAATAGCGTATGGGTTGGGTCAATCGAAACAGAAAAAAAATTCGTCTGTGATGTATCGAAAACTAAAAAAAGAGGATTTGGGGTCCGCGTGTTGAACGAGGGGGCAGAGAATCGAAAAAGGATAAATCTATATTAACCTTAATACTATATCAAGGGCGTTAGGATTTCGGTGTGGAACGGCCAAAAGAAAGAACTTCTCTTTGCCGCTTGCCCGAAAGTATACCACTTGGTTGATTTCTGTTCATGTTCGCTAATGGAAAGAAAAACCTTCAAGGAATAGGGAAGGATACGCCCATTCCAATTATTCCATTTCGTTGAATTTTGAACTTGCAAATTTGAAAGCTCGGTCCGTGGCAATGGAAGAAACTTCTATATTCCATCCACCTTGAAACGTTATTCCGGAGGCTTCGTGAAGAAAAAGAGTTGAATTAGGAGAGGTAGTATCCTCTTATGTCATGGTAGACTCGACTTGGAGATGGGGAGGAAGTGAGCGATAGCGAACATTTCTATTACGTATATAATGGGCCGTGTGGGATGAATTCGTAGCTCCCCTATCTCAGTAAGGTCGAGACCCTACCTTTTCTCGATCGAATGCTTACCTAAAGATTCTCCGCGGGTTCATTCCATGCAATCTGTTATTTGCATTTCATTTTTTCTTTGAAAATCTTTTCGCTTTAATTTCAAATCTAAATTCTTTTATTTAGAATTCTTCGCCAGAACCTTCAGTAATTCAACTCTATCGAATGAAACGAACAAGACCAATTGAACCGAACAAGTTCAACCAATTGAGTGAAGTTCAACCGATTGGGTTAAAGGGACTCGATCCAGCCATAGGTTTCTATCTACGACTACTACCTGCTTCAATTACTGCTTTAAGGTTGGCCATGTCTCCCGCCCGAGGCCCGTTACCTCAGTACATATGGCAAGGCCTGCTATGGTGCCTTTTTGCTCTATGGGGGTTGAGCGAGTATCAAGTTGAACTATCTCATTGTGTGGGATCTTTCTTTGATACGGCTGCTATCTTGTGTAATGGGTAGTCGCGTCCTTCTTTTCTATTGTAAGAGTGGGCGGTACTGTCATTACCTTCCTTCTAGTTTTGGCTAAAAGTAGGTTAGGCTGGCTAGTCACAATAATATAGTTGGTCTCTTCTAGTTTTTCTTTGACTCCCTATAGATTTGAGCTAGTCGCAATACCTATCCATTTATCTACGCGCGCTGTGACCTTACACCTTACCTTCGTGGGGCGGTGCGATATAATATGCTCCCCTACCTCCATCGTAGTAATCCCATTTCCAGGTTCCTCCTTCTTGAAAAGTACCCTCAAAAAAGTCTCCCTCTACCTGCCATCTTTTTCAAATAAGCGCGGGGTTCAACTTCCAGACACGACTACCAGCATTTGATCGATTCTCCTACCTCCGGCACTATCCTCTACGCGGCATATTTTAGTGCAAGCAAGCAGCTATTCCATTGCTGTTCTCTCTTGGTCCATGCAGCGAGAAAGCATAGAGAGCAAACAGGATCGATCGCCCATGGACCGATTCCTCTAGCTCCAAAACCATGTGTCGGTCTTCCATATGATCGGCTTAATCCATCCTTCTTCCGGCGGGTGCCACTTCACTAAGGTTTTCCTTATTCAATCCAGCCGGGACAGCTTGAGCTATTGCTTTCCATCTCTGAATGAGACTTCTTTCCCAAGGAATGAAGGAGTATCTACTTGAAGCCTATGCAATGACTGATTCAGAGATGGAGGCTTCTACACAGCTAATTAGTCGACTTGCAGGGAGAGCTTGATCTTGGAAGATTCTTCTCTTTCTCTCTAGTCATAGGTTCCACACTGGGCTGATTCTCCAAATGATTTGTAAGGTCTTTGACCTGAACCTCGAGGGCCAAGCGTACCTCCCTTCAGGAACAGGATAAAGCAGAATCATGAAATTCAAGCCCATCTTTTTGGCTTAAAAAGTCAGATGATGGACAAGAGGAGGTCGCCCTTTTAGTAAGTTTCGGCAGAGGACTTAAGTCCATGAGTTGGATGCCCCGCCGCCTGTGAGGACTGCTTTCAATCAAAAGGAGATTCTAGATAAGCGACTTGCCTTCCTCAGGATTAGCCATATTTTTTGAATGCCCGGGAGTGTGAAGGGGGACATAGCGAGTAGTTTCAGTGGAAGTGGAAGCAGCAGCGAAACCCACCGGGAACCAGATACCAGTAAGAGCAACCGCATGTGGAAGGCCAACAAAGGACCAGGGGTAGGCTCAGGAGTACCCGGAGGAGCAAAGAATCAAGCCAGAGGAATAGATATGATAGACAAGGGAACGGATCGGATCCCTAGAAGGTGGAGTACGCTCAAGGCAGTGACATGGAAAGATTTTATCCGTGAATCAGTAGTCGATCCGGAGACCTTGTGTGATCAACACGAAAGGTATATGACAAAACAGGAATGGGTTTTCAGCTACTCCAGAGAAAGATGTTGTTTTGTGGACAGTCGATTTATTAATATTAACCGGGAGGGTGGAAAAAATCAGTATGCGCGTCTTTGTGTTAATATTGATCTCTCGAATTAAGGTTTCCGATTGGATTGGTTATAAGTCTACCATACTATACCATACTGTATCGAAAAGAATGCATGTTCATCCGGACATTGAGAAGGGGTTGGAAATTATTTCCTTCCTAATCCGGTGTCAACACTTGACTGACCGGAGGACCTACCTACCTAACTAGCTTCAACCGAGTTTTCGGTAGGCTAGGAAGCATTGATTTGACTCTTCTATGTCTAGGAAGTGTTTTGATCTTTGCGCCGATTCTCGTCTTTCGTCTTTTGTGTGTCGAGCGAGGAATAAAAAACCTTAGCATCAAAGAGAGGAACTAGCAGACCAGGATAGGCAACTAAAGAAAGAGCAAACTAACTAAGCTAGTGCTGATGCCTCTGAGAGATTATAGGACCGAGAAGCTTTACTTACACAGAATTATTGAAGAGCACAGCAGAGAGCTCGATCAATTGCCGGAGATCACTTGGAAGTATGGTCGGGAAGAGAACTATAAAGAAGTCAAAAGATTCGTCTTACCAGGCTAACAAGGCAAGAGCAGGAAAGAGGAATGAATCGGTTGATAGCCTTGACCGGGATATGGGAACTAAGCAAGGGATGCTAAACTCAAACAAAAAAGAATGCCATTTAGAGCTTTAGCAGAAGAAGGCATAGTGATCACTGACCCGGATTGAATTTCCTAGCTTAAAAAAGAGAGGCGCATAAGCACTCGTAACTGAGAATGATATAACATAAGCACGAGTTGATCCATTAGATATAAATGTTGGTTGAACCCTCTCCAATACTCCTGTTTAGCCTGTTCCGATCTTCCTCAACGGTTGAGGAAGGTAGTTTTTGGCAACGACGCTTTTCTTTTCTTTTAGTCTTGTCTTCAAGTCCAAAGGCACGTCAACATGAACCTGACTTCGGAAAGGATTGATTTACGACTTTTAGCTACTTGTCCGAAAGCAGAAAGGCTACCAATTCGCAAACCAACTCATTCAATCGCAAGTCAAAAAAGGCCCCTTAGGGCCTTAGGAGGAGGAGAGCTTGGTCACTTGGTGGGTGGGTAGGACTACGTACTTCATCTTCCTGTAGGAGGGTCCAGGTCCATAGCCCTTTATCGAAGATCCATATTCAGTTGATGGCCTGGCATCAAGAACGAGTGAACGAACGATCCGCACCGAAATAGGGAAGAGGTCGGTACGAACACCATCACACATTCAGCCTTTTGCAAACTCCAGTGCGAGAGACTAGCGATTTCTCCTTATAAATTGTAACCTCGCAAGCCGCCATAATTGCCTCATATTCCTTCCATGCTCATCTGGTGGGAGTAGCCTCTTCATGGAAGATTGGCCCTTTTCTTTTGTTGAAGTATACTGACGATGGGGACTATATAGTTGTTGTTCCTATTTTGACCTTTAAGTTTAAGTCAGATACAGGTTTTTTTGAGTCGACTGATGCATCTACAGTGGCACAGCCAGTCTATGGTGGGTGTTTAAGCTGTTGGAACTTGGGGTTCCACTTTCGGTCCAGGGCTGAATCTATATTCAGAATGGAGATAAATTGGCAATTGGAAAAAAATAGGGCTTCAAAACGACTTTCTTATGCATACTTCGGTGCTTGGGTAATTTTTCTCCTTGTATCCTTCCTCTACATTCTGCTGGGGTTTGACAGCTCAGTACCCGCTCTACTCGGCTCATCACCCCCTTATGGTGCCTAACCCTGGGGCTTAGTTTTGGTGCTGTTAACGCCAAAAGAGCTATAGGAATGGAAGGACGGGCTCTGTCGTCACCACTCGTACCTATGAAGATGGAAAGGGAAAACATCTGAAGTTCAGATCTCGTCACGGCTGTCTTCTTAGTGTATCCGTTGGGCCCGAGCTTACCTTCAGAGGCGCTCGGAACTTGACTTTGAGTAGCTCTCCCTCCCTGACTAGGTTTTGCTATCCACGGCTCTCTAACCGGCTTGCTTTTGTCGAGTAGCTCGACCCGGCCTATACTTGGCGCTACGGTTAGCTTTATATGCTCTCCCCCGCTCTTGACTATTCAGGGGGCTGTCCCTACACGCTTGCCTCATCGGACTTTCAAATATATCATCGAAGGTATCACCTTCCCGGATAGTAGGGGTGCTAAAATGGGCTCTCGAAATAAAAGGGGCGCTGGGCGAGGTGCTATCTATGCTGGTGAATCTGCTCGAACTGCTACTGAAGGTTTTGCTGCATCCACCCATGGAGGATCTGTATCTTTCTATTTCAAGAATGGGTGGCCCACATTGGGATATGGAACCGAGCGCAGGTAAGCTGCCCCTGCTAGCTAGGGATCGGAATATGACGCTGCTGGTAGTGCCTCCGCCTAACTAAGCCGCTGCAAGGTATAAAACTGCTGCTCGAATCGCTGCTCCTGCTCGCTCAACTTGATAAAGTGCAATTGTTCTGAATCTCGGTAAAACGCCTATGCTGCGAGTGAATCCGCTTATGGCTTTGAAACTGGTGCTTATAGGTATACCCGGTAAATTAGGGAAACTTGTTTTGATTCATCAGATTCAACTTGCTTTGTCTTTGCCTCTGTTGCTGGCTCTTTATCTCGCTTTCGAACGGCTACTAGCTTTGAACTTCATTTTGATCTTCTAGGGCTGGATCCCGATCTCGATCAACAGGCTCTGTCTCCCTGGATTTTGCCATTACCTCGCTAAAAAGTGGACTCAATATCCGCACCAATCAAAGCTTAAAAGCATTCATCCTTATACAATCCCATGTGCTAATAGCGCGCACCAGGACGGACTTCGATCATTCTATTATAGTTATCTATTAAGGCCTCAATTGTAAGCAACTAAAGAATCCACGAGGAGTCCCATTAATCAGAACCGAAAGCTTAGCTGATTCAAAAATAGTTCTAACCCAAGAAACAAAAGTTTCATTAAACCCAAAGTTACGAAGAACAGAAATAATCAAACTACAATCCATGGTATCAAAAGCTTTCGTAACATCTAATTTCAAACCCACATTTCCACCATGAGATTTTTTATCTAGAAAATGGATCCCTTCAGAGACAAGAGCAATGCAGTCAGTTATCTTTCTACCTTTAACGAAACCATGCTGTTGAGGAGATATAATAAATACGGCTAGCCACAGAAGCAAGTCTATCAGCAAGAATCTTGGGAATAATCTTGAATAAGAAATTAGCAAGGGCAAATGGGGCGGTATTGAGTGACAACATCCGCACCAGGAGATTGGGGAACCAATACAAATACAATAAAATTAGAGTTCATATTTGGATAAATCCAAGAGCATTGAAAAAATTGTCTCACTCCCAAACAAAGATCATTGCCAATAATATCCCAACATTTTTGATAAAAAGCTCCAGAAAAACCATCAGGGCCTAGGGCACTAGCAGGATCCATTGAAAAATTTTTGATTGAATCAGGTAAGGAAGCTATTGTCATCTTCTGTAACCAATGAAGGAACAATGGAAGCCATGCCTGCAAAAGCCTCGCAAGAATCCGTAGAAGAATATAAAGTCTTATAATAAGAAACAATATGATCAGCAAGTTATTGCTGATCCTCCACCATAAGACCATCAATATTAAGAGAATGAATAAAAGATTGAGCACGTTTGATCTTGGCATAATTATAAAAAAATTTAGTGCACCTGTCTCCCTCTTTAAGCCAAGATATACGAGACTTCTCTTTCCAAAAAATATGTTGCTTTTGAAGAGCATTTCGAAGATTTTCCTTAGCCATAACCTCCTCCTCATAACGCTCTGGGGTATAACCCAATTGAGAGTTAGATAACTGAACGAACCTGGGAAAAGAATTGATCGGGCTTCATCAACTGTAGCATGAATATCTCCAAAAACAGATTTGTTCCAGCATTTCAAACAATCTTTGAGAGCTCTCAATTTAGAAAGAATTACTAACATAGGACAACCCATAACCATAGTGCTTTTCCAACATGAAGAAAGAACCGTAATAAAAGACTCATGAAGCAGCCACATGGATTGAAAGCGAAACGGTCGCGGCCCTGAAGGAATCCATTTTGAAGCAGTGAAAATAAGAGGATTGTGATCAGAAACCAGCCTTGGAAGAGTCTGACAATTAGAGATTGACCAATAATCTAGCTACGAAGAATTACATAAAGCCCTATCCAAGCGTAGTTCAATGTGTCCTCGCGATCTCCAACCATTCGACCATGTAAAGGGGGCTCCTGTGGTGTCAAGATGAATAAGATCACAGGAATCAGACATACGTTTAAACTCCATACATGCAAGCCTCATAGGAGGGCAACCACCGCTTTTCTCATGAGCTCCAAGAACAGCATTAAAGTAACCTATAACCATCCAAGGACCTCCAAAAAGAGAAACATCAACTAAATCCTGCCAAAGTTGTCGTCTAGTAAAAGGATTAGTTAAGGCATAAACAAATGAAAGGCAACACAATGTTTTATCAACCATAACTTTAACTGAAACTTGCTGAGAAGTGTTCGAAATAATATTGGGAGCCAAATTCATCTGACAGAAAACCCAAATATTTGACAAAGAAGAGCCTCGATCATTAATTGTCATAAGCTTAAGATTCAATGAACTCCAGAAAAAAACAGGAATAGAAAAAAAATTGACCATTGGCTCAGAAATGCAAATGAAGTCAGGTTTGTGAATACAACAGAAATTAGAAAATTCCAATTGCGAGCGGGTATTTGCAATACCCCGGATATTCCAATAAAAAATCTTCATTGAGAGATGGGAATACCACGTCCTCTAGTGAGGTACGGTTCCGTCCGATAAGACTTTTTCACTTTATTTTTCCGTTTTTTCTGTGACTTTGAAAGAACCTCCTGGAAATCATCTTGCTTACTAGATAAACCAGTAGCCTTTAAAACTGAATCAACTTCATGAAGAAAAACATCCTGCACTTGTGAAGTCCGAGGAGTTAGTGGATTATCATCATCAGTAGAGTCACTAACATCAGCCCAAGAGTGTCCCTTTAGAGGACTACGAGAATTGGTCTTAGGAAAGCCATTTTAGAATCCCGGGGGAATGGAAACAGAAGATTCAACATCCTCATTAGCTGGATTCTTACCCAAATCCGCATCTGCCACAAAAGCATCAATATTCCAAGTAACAACGGTAACAGCAAGAGCATCAACTGGAGAAGAAGTTACAAAGTCCGCATTAGCTGGTTTGCTATTCAAATTATTAATAGAAAGATCATGGTTTCCAGTAACAGGATCAATATCAACTGCAAGAGAAGTATTATCAGCCGCAGCTGTAGAAGGATTAGCAATCTGCAAAATAAGATCATTAGCAGCAGCGGAATTTATGTTAGGAGATTTAGGAGAGTGCAAAGGAGAAGAACCAGCCAGAACATCTAATTGAGAGCCATCCTTATTCAAATGAACACCATCAGAAGCCTCCTTAACAGGATCTGAAACAATAACTGGATCAGATACTGCCTGAGCAGTCGTATGAACTGTAGAGTCAAGAACAGGAGCTATTAGAGGATCCTTAGAACCATCCTTAACAGGATCATGAATTTTAGAAAGAGGCCGAAAAACCTGCTTTACAGAAGGCTTAGTAACATTAAGCTTCTCGTTTTTCTTCTGTTCTGATTTTGTCTACAAGCTGAAGCCTGATGTCCTATGATGCCACAAAAATCACAGATAGGAGAAAGTTTTTCGTAGGTTACCTCAACAGGAAATCCATACCCATCACGTTCCACCATAATAGAGCTTGGTAAGGATTTAGAAAGATCAACATCGACGAGTGCATAAAAACCATACCGGTCTTCTTTAGTCATCCTATCCAACTGTAAAGGAGTGCCAACACCCCTAGCCATTTCCATTAAAAGACGAGGATGCCAATATTCAAGACTAACCCCATATAAACGGATCCAAACCTGGGAATGAGTCTGGGGCATAGCAGCATTAGGTAGGATTACTCTCCTTGGTCCATTGAGACAATCGGAAAATTCCTTGTGAAAGAGTGCAGGTACCGCCGCTCCAAACCCGATGTAAATCTGCTTCAGAAGAGAATAGAATATGATAGTAACCTTTTTGCAAAGGCATAATATGCCAATCGTTCAAAGGTTTCCAAAGAGCTTGCAGAGCCTCCTTGATTTGATCCAATTTCATTGGCTGAGACCCTTTACGTAACAAAAGCCGTCCCAGCAAACTGTTTTTGCATTTACGTAGTTGTTGTTGATAAACATCTTCATTGATCTTAACAAATACAACATCACCACGTAGAGTTGGGAAAGGTAGTTGACTAAGGTTGAAATCTAGGTCATCGGATCCCCGAAGTATAGAAGCAAACGTCTTAGGCGCAGAAATTGGTTTTGAAAAGGACTTTTTGCCGACAAAAACAGTTTATTTTATGTTATGGCTGTTCCATACACGTTTGCCTTGCTTTGGCCCGACTGGGCGTTCTGAAGAAACTTCAATTAAGTAAGTTATGCTATAGAAAAAAGAGGGTTCTTGGGTTTGTTCCTCCTGCTGAGAAAGCATTTATTCTTCAGTTCATTTTTCAAAATGCTTCAATTGGTACACGCAAGAAATAGGCCAATTCAGCAGCCTTTTGCTCAATTTCTCGCGGAGTCAAATTCTCATCAGTACGAGTCAAGGGAATAGCCCCCAGGCCTCTGATTTCCATATAAAGGACACGACGAGCATAAATACCCTCTTTAACTTCTATTCTGATGGACTGAATATCTTTCATAAGGAATCGTAGAAAGATGCGGCGATTTTTTCCAGGAAATCCCCAACGAAAAATACACACTATTCCTTCTTTTATATCAAATCGATCATAACCGCTACCCACATTCCATGTAATTGTGCACCACAAATAGGAACTAATAAAGAGACCCGCGATCCCATAGAAAGACATCACGATCCCTTGTGGGAAAAAATTGATTTGCTGAGACGGAAATAAAGATATCAAATTCCTATCAAGATAACTAGAAATTCCAACCAATAAGAATCCTAATGAACCTAAAAAAAGGATAAAGGCCCAGCAAAAATTACTTGTTTTGCGAGATCCTGCTATAAATTCTATCCATATATATTCTGATCGCCAACTCATACATACTAGATCCAGTTGCATTTTATTGGAATTGAGGGAATAACCAAAATCAATTTGACTTGACTTTTTTTGTTTCCGAAGTAACTCTCATCAACTAGTACTATTCTGATGTGAACTTTTAGCAGTAATTCATCAAATTAGTTAGATATAATAAAATAAGAACAGCCCCCTCCTAGGATTCCCTATAGATAGCTACATACATATAGATACATTGACTTAAATTTCAGACATGAGCTCGGATCCGAACCCGAACCTATTTTTGAAAATAGATAGAATTCATTTACCCATATATCATGTTTATGCATGCATAAGAGCTCTTTCATTTATGTTCGGAGAAAGCCACCTTTTATTGTTATACAATATTCTACTAAATGGATATGCGTGTTCGCTAAGTCTTGAAAAAAAAAACTAGAGGAGATTTGACGTCGGACTTAAAAAATCTTATTTTTTTGAACATGAAGAGATAAAGAAGCCATTGCAATTGCCGGAAATACTAGGCCCACTAAAGGCACAAAAATAGAGGGTAAGTTGTTGAGAATTGTCATAGAAAGGGTACCTCGATTTAATATTTGTACCTGTTATTATTATAAAGATATCTTATAATAATTATAAGTCATATTCTAATTCGTGTATAAGTATACTAAGTATCTATACTAAGTATATCTAAGTAAGTATATCTAATAAGTGCAAGGCATGTAGAACTAAATAAACGGACTTATTCATCTTTCTACATGAAATATATGTATGATAATCCACTTTCTTTATTATTCTTACTTTTTTTATTTTTCTTTTTCTATTGTTCTTCTCTTCTAATTTCTTTTTTAATAAAGAAAGAGTTTCTTAAAAATTCCCGAAAAATTCGTTAGAATCCGATCCAACAGCAGGGATTCTTAGAAAAAACGGGCTTCTTGGGATATATAGAAAGATGAAAGAGGGGACCATGAAATTCGTTTTATTTGCCTTGCCTCCTAATTCTAAGGAAGAATTCGCTTTTTATGTTGTTTTGTTGATAGAGGTTTACTAATCAGTAATATCGGTAAAAAAAAAATAATTATTCGCATGATTCTTTCTACAATTAAATCTTATGTCACCAAAGAAAAGTCCATTTTTCGGGTTTTGTTTTATTTTGATTCTGATAAACTAACTAATTGTTCATCACAATCAAAATTTCACTTAAGAACCTACTTGATTGAATTTTTATTCAAAGGACAAAAAGCGTGAAGCTGAAATAACTCACTCAGAACACCTTTTAAAGGATTACGTGGTACGATTGGATCGAATAAGCCCTTATGGAATAAATATTCAGCCGCTTGTGAACCTTCAGGTACTGCCTTATTCAATGTTTGTTCAATTACTCTTTTACCCGCAAATGCAATATAGGCATTCGGTTCGGCAATAATGATATCCCCCAACATACCAAAACTAGCTGTCACTCCACCAGTAGTAGGAGATGTAAGAATTGATACATAGAATAACCGTTTATTTGATTGATAATCATATAAAGCAGAAGATATTTTAGCCATTTGCATTAAGCTCAAACTTCCCTCTTGCATGCGTGCTCCTCCAGAAGCACACACTAGAATAAGAGGTAAAAATTTAGTGCTAGCATACTCGATCAAACGGGTGATTTTCTCGCCTACTACGGATCCCATACTACCCCCCATAAACTGAAAATCCATAACCCCAATTGCGATGGGAATCCCATTTAGTTGACCTGTACCTGTTTGAACAGCCTCCGTCAATCCTGTCTTTCTTTGATAAGAATCAATACGATTTTTATAAGGTTCCTCTTCTGAATGAAATTCAATGGGATCC